CCTGACAAGCCCACGCTTGTCTCACAGGCAAGTCTTTTCACCAATCTTAAAAAAAGGATGCCATATGAGTAGACAAAAAAAAGGGGGGGGGGGCTTTCCCCCTTCGCCTAAATACTCGGCTGGATGTAACGGCGTGGGTTGTTACTGCGCAACTCCAGCTGTGCACTGCGCGGAAATACTTCTATCTCCTCCGGAATATACGAGGGATCATTTTCCTAGCAAGTGATTTTGGGTGCAAGAAGACAAGCTAGATAGGAGAATGCCAGGATCAATTACCGAAGAAGATAGAACTATTTCGTAAATTGCACAGACAAACTAGTTGGGATAGCGGAACTAGCTTTTAATTCATTTAAGGAAGAAGAGGAAGAAATGAAGAGGGAGAAGAAGAGAGAGAAGAAAGAAAAGGAAGTTTCGTACCATAACTCGAAGTGGGTCTAAAAGAAGGTATTCCGTGTGATTTCGATAATAGGATCTATGAAGATACCCGATAGGGTTGATGCTAGCGCACGAATGATCGTAGCTATTTCAAGAGAATTTCTCGAAATCGATAGAGAAACTAATGAATTTTGTCTAGAAGTTATGGGTGTATCGCTCCTCCCACTCTTCCCGGTGAACATCAATTTAATTATTTTTAGATAGTAATAGATGGAAATGACACTTGTGACGAGCGCCACCGGAACTGATGAGTACGAACCAGCTTTCCATCCATGCCAAAAGAGATAGAGTTTACCAAAGAAACCGGATGGTGGAGGCATACCCCCTAGGGATGGTGAACGTAAAACCGAAGAGAATGTTAGAACAGGATCCTTCATGTATAATCCCGCATAATCCCTGATATTATCAGTTCCGGTTCGTAAACCAAATGGGGTGATACAAGCAAAAGTTCCCAAATTCATGAGTATATAGATAAACGTATAAGTTATCATACTTGCGTAACCGTTCCCTGAGTCTGCAGAAAGTACCCCAATCATGATATATCCAATTTGGCTTATAGAAGGATAAGCTAGCATACGTTTTACGCTTCTCTGAGTAACGGCAATTAGATTTCCCAATATCATGCTAAAGGTAGCTAAGAATCCCACCGCGACATGCCACTCATCAGATAAGTATGGGAAAATTAGACCGAAGAGTCTTGTAAATGAAGCTGAAGCTGCTACTTTGGAGGTAACAGAGAAAAAAGCAACGACTGGTGTAGGGGAGTCAGAGTCGAAAAGAAGATTTTCGATCTTTTCGCTCATTCAGAACCGTGCGTGAAATTCTCACCTCACACGGCTCCTGGTTCGGAAGGGAGTCATAACTGGTATTGCTCCCAGAACCTTCCTCGTGTATGTCTCAAATCCATTTTTCCTCAAAAAATCCAGAATCACTCGATGCAAAGAATAGTTGTTAACTTCTCGAGGAATCCCTCATCATTTGTTTCCATTTCCCGCCAAGGGTTTCGTCTAAAATTAAAATTCCTTCTTGGTTGTTTGTCCTTCTCCCTTTTCTTTGCAACGGAATCCAATCAATAACTATTGATTGATAGGCACATGCGACAGGCGGAAGAGACAAATTGCAACTTTCTTCGTTCCCGACAGGCACATCTTTTATCTTAGGGCAATTTTCTAGTATAATGTCTCAAAGGAAGGAAAAGAAAAAGTTTCTCTGGCATCCATGGCTGAACGGTCAAGGCACCCAACTCATAATTGGCGAATTCACAGGTTCAACTCCTGTTGGATGCAAAAATGAAAGGAAAAAAAGAGAGACCCGGAAGTGAAAACAAAAATCTTTGGACAAAAAGATTTGGTTGGGAACCCGCACCAGCAGGAGTAAACCCGTAGACTATACGGGAGTCTTTGGGAAGGAAGATGATGTAGAAGGGAGAGTGGAGTAGGGTACATCTGTAGTACGTAAATCAGGTCTATATAGATATAGCTCCATATCTTCCTCTTCCAAACATATTTTTAACTCCCTCTCCTCCCACTACGAGGAATGGGAGACAAAGTGAGGGGGATACTACGGATCAATTGAAAAATCAAGTAATTACTGGAAAGTCTATTCGTTTATTGCAACAGAATCAATATACTTTCCAAGTAGATTTGGAACTAACTAAAACTGGGATGAAAAATTGGGTCGAACGATTCTTCGACGTTAAGGTAAAAGGTACAAATAGTAGTCGAATGAGAAACGGAAATGGGGGTAAAAGGAATAAATTAAATCTTAGTTACATTAGCTATAAGAAAATGGTTGTAAGACTTAAAAAAAATTATTTCATTCCATCGTTTGTAAGTGAAAGTTAAGTTTTTTTATTCCCCTACTCCCCTCCCGTCCCCCTCTCCTCCCCTTCGTTTCCCCGAAAGGGGGGGGGGGGGGGGGGGGGAATAGTAAATTCTATTTGAGAAGGAAAAAGAGATATGATTATGTAATTCTATAGGGCCTCTACCCCGAGTGCCCGGAAACGAGACATGCCACGTTTCGAAGGAGCAGGAGGATACAAACCCTGTAAAAAATTGACTTGCGGGAAGATTTCTGGAAGTGGACGCAACAATAGGGGGGTAATAACAAGTAGACATAGAGGAGGTGCTCACAAGCGTCTATATCGCGAAATCGATTTCCGAAGGGATAAATTGGATGTTATTGGGAGAGTAGCAAGTGTTGAATACGATCCCAACCGTAACGCATCCATCTGCTTAATCAATTACGTAGATGGTGATAGAAAATATATCTTGCATACCAAAGGAATGGGAATTGGAGACATCGTTTTATCTAGCCCAGACGCATCTATTTCGGCAGGAAACGCCTTACCTCTGAGCGCGGGATGACTACATAATTTGCGTATTCGGAAATTAATCGATTGGGTTGTAGGTTATACCCGCAAACCCGGCACTATTTCGAAATCACCAGAAATTACGAAGTAAACTTCGTTGAGTAACCAACTGAGGACAATAGCATGTGCCATAATCTATGGACGGACATAAATACGTCAATTTGCGAGGGTAAGGTAATATGGAAACGGATAAATAGTTTCGAAGTTGGGGCAATAGGCAATAAAGATTCTTTTTTTTCCCATATGAGTAAGCGGCAGTGAGGAAAAAGAAAACTGATTCGGATTGGCGGTCAGAGGCGATGCCGAAACTACAAGCGAAACAATTTGACATACAGAAAAAATGTGCGGAGATGCAATTATATGAGGTAAATGCCGAGGAAGAGGAGTTTCCTAAGTTATTCCGAACATTCAGTAATGTTAACGCAAGTCATCGAAGTCATCAATTCTGTTGCCAAATTCTTGGGAGATGTTGGAAAAGCCAGGTGCGGGCGAACGGAAAAGAAGCCAAGGATGTAGTAAGAAGAACTAGAAATGAAATAACGTATCCCTACTTCGACAAATGTTGAACAATTCTTGACTTGATTAAGTGGACTTCTCAACGATACGGTATCTCATTTCTTCCCTTCTGCATCCAGAAAGCTGTATGCTCTGAAAGGAGCTTGTACAGTTTGGGAAGGGGTTTTCCAGAAATGCCCCTCATCTAGTGAGGAGAGAAACACCGGGGCTGGGGAGATCTACTTCAACAAAAATGCCTTTAGGGACTATTATACATAATATAGAGTTGAAATCCGGAAGAGGTGGATAATTGGTTAGATCAGCCGGTACCGTAGCCAAAGTAGTTGCAAAGGAAGGTCAACTAGCTACACTAAGATTACCTTCCGGCGAAATTCGCTTAGTACCTCAAGGTTGTCTAGCAAGTGTAGGCCGAGTAGGAAACGTAGATGTCAGTAACAAGGGCTTAAGGAAGGCGGGGTCTAGGAGGTGGTTGGGGGAGAGACCCAGGGTGAGAGGTTCAGCCATGAATCCCGTGGATCACCCCCATGGGGGGGGGGAAGGTAGAACCTCCATCGGCAGAAAGAAGCCGTTAACCCCCTGGGGGCGTGTCACACTTGGTAAAAAGAGTCGAGGAAAAAAGTGTATCAATCCCCTCATACTTCGTCGACGCAAAAGTTCTTGACCGATAAGTGGAAGCATTAGGAAAGGAGTAACTGTTCACGGCACGTTCATCGAAAAGAGGTCCCTTTGTTGCTAGTCACTTAATAAGGGAAATTAAAAATCTCAATATGCAAAAAAAAAGGAAATTGATTACAACTTGGTCTCGTGCTTCCGCAATAGTCCCTATTATGATCGGTCACACGATTGCCGTTCATAATGGCCGGGAGCATTTGCCTATTTACGTAACCGATCGCATGGTAGGTCATAAACTGGGAGAATTTGTACCCACCCGAAATTTTCGGGGACATGCTAGAAGCGATAAAGGATCTCGCCGATAATTAGGAAATCATATTTCATGGAAAACGTAAGTAAATCGCGAGTCAGAGCGCGAGCTATAGGGAAGAATCTCCGTGTGTCAGTTACCAAAATGCAACGTATTATCGATCGAATACGAAATTGCTCCTATGAAGAAGCACTTGTATCACTCGAATTCATGCCCTATAGGGCATGTTACCCCGTCTCACAGCTGGTCCTTTCCGCAGCTGCAAATGCAAGTACTAATCTTGGACTGAATAAAGCCGAGTTGTTTGTCAGTGAAGCTTGGGTAAGTAACTCCACATACCTCCGGAGATTTCGTCCGCGAGCTCAGGGGCGTGGTTACCCGATAAGGAAACCTACGTGTGAAGTAACTATTCAATTGAGCTCAAAATCTATTAGGAAGTGAATGAAGAGGTGAGCGCATATGAATTAGTGACTAGCTAAAATAGATTTAGCAGCGGGCGGGAAGGAGCTACAAAAAAATAATTTGCTATCGAGTTGAGGAGACACACATATGGGACGAAAGATTCATCCACTTGGTTTTCGACTCGGCGTAAGTTAGAAGCATTATTCTTACTGGTTCGCGCAGAAGAAGGATTATCCAAAGTTTCTTGAGGTGGATAGAAAGATACGCAATTTTGTCGAAAAATATATTGGAAAACATGTGAAAAGTGTTTCCAACTACGGCGGAGTTGGGCATATTGAAATCCAGCGAAAAACAGATCTTATTCAGATTGATATATATACCGGATTTCCTGATTTATTAATTGAAGAACAAAGTTTGGGGATTAGTAAAATGAAGCATGACCTAAAAAACATATTAGGACTCGAAAGTGAAAATCTACGAGTAACCTTAACTGGTGTTACTCAACCCTATGGAGAACCAAAGATTTTGGCAGAACATGTCGCCTCGCAACTGAGAAATAGAGTGCCTTTCCGACGAACTATGAAGAAAACCATTGAAATGGCTGGAAGAACCAATGGTGGAGGCATCAAAATACAAATAGCCGGACGTCTGAACGGTAGTGAAATGGCTCGTGTCGAATGGGCTAGAGAAGGTAGAGTTCCCCTACAGACGGTTGAAGCCGACGTAAGTTATTGTTATCACCCGGCTCAGACAATTTATGGGGTTTTGGGTATAAAGATCTGGGTATTTCGGGATACTTAGCAAGTTTTACGCGAGGTAAGAAAAAGATTATTTGATAGATCTCAATGGAAACCGTGTAGCTTCATTTTATTTCACCTTCAACTTTTTTTTTTATCACTCCAAGTTTTGAAATATCTTTGCTACGCTTAGTGGGCGACTCGTTGAAAATACATCTTTTTGCCCGTAAATTAAGATACCTAATTGGAAGTTAAACTCTCCTTTTGTTGATCAGTATTCAATAGGCGAACCCTAACTGCAGGTCAAAATTAGAACTTATTTCACCACAGAAACTTTCCATCCGTGGAAAATTTCTATGGAAAAGCTGGAATCGAGAAGCACTTTAATAGTATTTCATGGCAATTTGGGGAACTAAGATATCTCAAGTCGTTTCCTTGCAACTAGTCGTATGGTTAACTGCTTAACTCTCGAAATATTGCGTAATGTAGCATAGCTGCAAAGAAGTCGGGGGAGAGCTTTGAGTCGACTAATACTGGGAACACCGACTCAGTAAAACTGATACGTAATGGAGTACTACAGCTCCGTTGTCAAGAGGGAGAACCTAAACGTCTGCTCAAAAAGATTGAAACAACGAGGAAACTTCCGAATCTCGTTCAATAGTGACTAACAAGATCTGGTAGGTAGGATGGCGAGGGAAGCTAGCAGATTTTTCTTTGGATCTAAAAAGAAAGAGAAAAAGAGTGAAGCCCATTCTCGCCCGTAGATTTGGTGCTAAATTGTAACAAAGTTGCTTTTTGTAGGCGAAAGTGTATGAATGAGAAACTGACGAAACTCCGCGGGAACTACCAGTCAGTTGATCTACAAAGAGTAAGAAGTGATATTGCACTTACGAGGAGCCGGTCGGAAGGAGACTTCCACATCCGGTTCTGTAGCAAAGATGAGAAAATTTTGTCAGCATCGATTGCAACCCCAGACGAACTAAATACCGCAAACAACATAGAGGAAGATTGAGGGGAATATCCAGTCGCGGCAACGTAGTTTCATTCGGAAGATATGCCCTTCAAGCCCTTGAACCTGCTTGGATTACGGCTAGACAGATAGAGGCTGGGAGAAGGGCAATAACGCGCCACGCTCGTCGGGGTGGGAAATTATGGATACGTATCTTCCCCGACAAACCGATCACTATGAGACCGGCCGAAACGCGTATGGGTTCAGGCAAAGGATCTCCGGAATATTGGGTATCCGTAATCAGACCCGGTCGAATAATTTATGAATTAAGTGGAGTATCAAAAGAAGTGGCTGAAACTGCCATGTCGATGGCCGCGCACAAAATGCCTGTACATACTCGATTAGTGACTTCGGAAAAATTGTGACCTTTCGATCTGAAACGGCGGGAGGAAGAGAATAGCCAGCTCGATGAATGCGAGACGCAATACCTGCAATTTTTCTATGTGATATTTTAAAAACCTATGCAGGATCATTAATCACTAATGTTTGTTCCTCTTTACCAAAATTTCACTTTCTTCGACGGCGAAAGTAATGTCTTACGGGGAAGTCAGTCACTCGTTCATGTAATTGTGCCGATTACGTCGGAGTCTTAGTCTCAGGAAATAAGTAAGTTAACTCTCTCTCTCTCTCTCTCTCTCTCTCTCTCTCTCTCTCCCCACTCTGCGGAGGTCAGACATATCTATGTTCTTCATCAAAATGTAGTAATATGTTTGTCACTACGTAAGTAGTTTTATTTAGCTACATCTACCTGTATCTATCTCTACATAGAAATAGATAGATTTCTATATAGAAAGAGAGGTAGATACACCTAGATAAATATTTCTATTTCTCTATAGATAGATAGATAGATATGCTAATAAATACATATATAACTAACCTTACCATTTCCTTCTACTACCGAAATCACATGATTCAAATTCAAAGTTATTTAGATGTAGCAGACAATAGCGGAGCCCGCAAGTCAATGTGTATTCGGGTGCTAGGAACTGGCAATCGCAGATACGCGGGTGTAGGCGATATTATCATCGCCGTAGTCAAGGAAGCCATACCCAATATGTTTTTGAAAAGATCGGAAGTGGTTAGGGCGGTGGCAGCGTGCACTCGGAGAGGGTTGAGACGATGTAATGGAATGGTGCTTGAGTTCGACGACAACGCAGCCGTCATTGTCAACCAGGAAAAAAATCCCAGAGGAACGAGGATTTTTGGTCCAGTAGCAAGGGAATTGAGGGAATGTAATTTCGCCAGAGTAGTCTCGTTAGCTCCCGAAGTGTTGCGACAACTAATGAAAGAAAAAAATAAAGATCGTCAATTTTCACTTCTTGGAACTCAGAGAAAGCTTAATTCGTGTAGAAATTTGGGTTCGAAGAGTTAGTTGGCAAATAGGGAGTAAGTCCAATACATACACATAGACAAATAGATTGGAAAAAGAAAAAGAAGATATATCTAAATAAATAGATACAACTAAATCAAGCGAGGATGGCTGGCCGATGGAGCTGAGTAGAAAGGATAGAACTTTTTTTTCCGCCTCAAATTCTATTTAGATTTCGTCGGGAGGAAAGGCGGGAGATGTTAGGAATTGCTTCAGTCCCAACAATTGTAATAACTACCGATTGATATTTTACGAATAACGATGCCATCTCCACTACAGTTACTTCGATCAGAAATGCGAACACAAAAAGAAAAGCTATGACTAGGATACCGGCTACTAAAGTGACTAGAGGTGTCATACAAATATTACTGGAAGAAGGTTTTTTAGAAAGCGTCACGGAACACACAGAGGAGGGGAAGACTTTTATGGATGTCAAACTGAGGTATTTTGGGAAGGAAAAGAAGCCTTACATGGCAACTATTAGGTACATTAGCAAACCCGGTCTTAGAATCTATTGCGATCATGTAAGAATCCCTAAAATATTAGGGGGCATGGGAATTGCAATTTTATCAACATCTCATGGACTCATTACAGATCGGGAAGCTAGGCGAAAAAAAACTGGGGGGGAAATTCTGCGCCATATTTGGTAATTGGGTGAGAGGAGCAAGGGCAAAAGTTACTTATTTTCACCAGTTACGTCTCCAAGGAAAAGAATTTTTTGGAAAAACCTGTAAATAGGAGGCTTACTGATTCCAAATGATGAAAAAACAGAATCTTATTGACATGGAAGGTACAGTTACAGAATCTTTACCCAATGCCACGTTTCGAGCGTGTTCGGATAATGGATGTCAAGTTTTGACTCATATATCGGGGAGGATGTGACGCAGTTATATAAGAATACTACCAGGAGATAGGGTAAGAGCCGAACTGAGTCCCTATGATCTTACCAAAGGACGCATCATATACCGCCTAAGAAGTAGGCATACAAGCAATAGTCAGTAGATCTCGGTATCAGTGTAAATTTTCGACAGACTTGTCTTGCCAAATTATTCATCTCGATTAGGTTGAAGGGACATGTAACAAATCTACGGGTAGATTTACCCAATTAATTCGAGGTTATAGATACGAAAATTCGCGCTTCCATACGGAAAATATGTGAAAAATGTCGATTGATTCGTAGACGTAGACGAATCATGGTAATTTGTCGCAATTCAAAGCATAAACAGAGGCAGGGATAAAAAAAAATGTGTATCAGAGAGGGAAAAAGAAAAAGTATTAATTAAATATAGCTTCCCAATAGAAATGATTAATCAATTATGTCAAGTAAATCAAAAAAAATTCGTTCACGCGGGGGAAAACGCGGAGTTCAAAAGGGAGTCATTCATATCCGGGCAAGTTTTAATAACACTCTCATTACCGTCACAGACGTCCGGGGGCAGGTAATTATTTGGTCTTCCGCCGGTGCCTGTGGATTTAAGGGAACACGCAAAAGTACGCCATTTGCAGCGCAAGCTGCGGCTGAAAATGCAATTAGGGCATCAGTGGATCGGGGTATGAAACAAGCAGAAGTTATGATGAGCGGACCCGGACCGGGGAGGGACACCGCTTTGCGAGCTATTCGCAGAAGCGGCATAATCCTCAGTTTCGTACGTGACGTAACTCCTATGCCGCATAATGGTTGTAGACCCCCTAAAAAGAGACGCGTCTAACCAATAATTAGTCACATCAAAAGGAGGGAAAAAAGATTCCGTATGCGCAAAAACGAGATGTTGACCTCCAAGCAAGCAATTAAGTGGAAATGCCTTGAATCAAAAACAGAAGGTAAGCGGCTTCATTATGGTCGTTTCCTTGTATCTCCCTTCAGAAGGGGTCAAGCCAGTACTGTAGGAATTGCCATGCGTAGAGCCTTGTCGCAAGAGATTGAAGGGACAAGCATAACGCATGCAAAATTTCGCGGAGTCGTGCACGAGTATTCCACAATAACGGGTCTTCAAGAGACAATACATGATGCTTTAGCTAATCTGAAAGAGATTGTGCTTAGGAGCGATTCAAAAGATATTCGAGAGGCATTTTCATCTGTAACGGGTCCTAAAGAAGTAACTGCGGGCGATACATCATTGCCACCTGGCGTCGAAGCAATTGACAATTCGCAATATATAGCTACCATTACACAACCAATATCTCCAACTGTTGAATTAGAAATTGAAAGAGACTGCGGATATCGTATAGAAAATCTTGCAAAATGCAGAAATGGACAATTTTCCATCGATGCTGTATCTATGCCTGTCCGAAACGTCAATTATAGTATCCATCTATTCGGAAGTGGTAGAGCGACGCAAGAAATATCATTCATCGAAATATGGACTAATGGTAGTCCGACACCCCACGAAGCACTTAGCAAAGCTTCTGAGAAACTCATGGACTTGCCAACCCCCTTCTCGTGTGTAAGTGGCGGAGACATCTCTCTTTTTGAAGATGGAGAAAATTCTCTTGATTTAACGAAATCACCATCTTTACGACTGCAATTTGGTGATACGAATAAACTGGAAGGACAGGTTCTCGAGAACATGTTCATTGACCAACTGGAATTATCTGCCAGAGCTTTTAATTGTCTCAAAAGAGCCGAAATATACACAATTGCTGATTTGCTTAACTACAGCCGAGAAGAGTTGTCGAAAATAAAAAATTTTGGTCGAAAATCTGTGGATCAAGTGTCCAAGGCGCTGTGGGACCGTTTCGCCAAAGAGTTACCCAACAAAAAATAGTTATCAATTGGCGGAAGCAGTAGAAAATAAATCATATTTTCCTTTTCAAATCAAATTCTATTTCACGTCTCGCAAGTTTTGGAAGTCTAGAAAATGCCAGAAGCAACTAAGTGGTGACTAGTTATGGCATAGGTAGAAACGGAACAGGTAGGTCAGAGAGAAGTAAGAAGTTAGGATCAACTTCTAAAAATTGATTATTTGAGAGAAAAGAGAGAGATTCTTTACTTGAAAACAACTGAGTCTAGGGAAATCTTGCTCTACAGCAATTAGTCCCTAGACTGGATCTAAATCTTTATTCTATGTGTGAGAGTGTAAGAATGGGAGAGAGATACTGAAATAGACCCAAAGTTAGAGATCCTTCTATGGGTAAAGTTGCTCCGATACCTAGCCAGATGGCGACCGCGGTGCCAATTGCAAAGACTGTTGTGGCTACTGGGCGTCGAAACGGATTTTGAAATTTATTGACATTTTCGAGAAACGGAACGGTCAACAAACCTGCAGGTACCGATGCCATCGAGAGAACACCTAGTAATTTATTTGGTACAGTGCGAAGTATTTGAAATACGGGAAAGAAATACCACTCAGGCAATATCTCTAGAGGAGTTGCAAATGGATTTGCCGGTTCACCAACCATTGATGGTTCCAAAACGGCCAGACCCACAGTACACGCAACGGTTCCTAATATTACTACAGGAAATATATATGAAAGATCATTTGGCCAAGCAGGTTCTCCATAATAATTATGTCCCATACCTTTAGCTAATTTTGCCCGCGAAACAGGATCGTTCAAGTCAGGTTTTTTTGTTGTTGGGATGGACTCCTCACTCCCCCGCAAGAATCGAACGTGGGAATTTCTTCCCATACGGCTCGAGCATATACCTCACCACCCCATCTTGCAGGACGAGAAGGTAAGAGACACAAAAATTATTTTGCAACGTGGCCTTTCATCCGATTCAGCTCGATACCTTAACTATAGAACGAAGCTTCGCAGATTATCTTGTATCCCATAGTTGCGTTGCGTATTGTATCATTTTCGACTTGCGTAAAATATTCTATAACTGCAATCCTATCGAATTTCAACTCGTTACTACTTTGGCCATCCATTTCTTTAGATCGTCTCTTTACCCCGACGGCGGTTATTGCTGCGGGAAATTGGTAACCGGTACAAAGGAAATGTATGCATCGTCTTAGAAGCCGTCTATAAAAAATGTAGTCCCGGATCCGGATGTGGAGAGAAAGATTTGGGATTTGACGAGGCCTTCAAAAATTTTTGGTTCGATCATGGAAAAAGTTCTCCAAACAACTCTCCGAATTCTAGAGAGATGTTTTCACGCCCAGGTTTCAAATCTTGATTCCGAAGAAAAGTTGGGGGGAAACGCAGTGGCAGTATCTAACTTGATATCTGCGTAGCCTACATATTTCTTTTCGCGACGAGTCACACACTCCCATAATCCGATTTCTTCTCTTCCTACTCGATGTCCCGACCGTATTATCCCGGTAGTTCGGGACGATAATTCAATCCGCGGAGTGACTTTTTATCTGTAAGTATTTGCGGCAACAGAACATTAATTAACTTAGAAAGTGTAAAAGAGGCGGTACTATTGATGTGATGTATTTTCTTCGCACTTATAAAAAAATATTATAAGGGACCAGAAATGCCTTGTTTACGAATCGTTAGGAAATGCATCGGCATAAAAACGGCAGTAAGAAGCGGCAAGACGAAGGTGTGTAAACTGTAAAAACGAGTTAATGTGGATTGTCCAACACTCACACTTCCCCGCAGCGATTCTACTAGTGAAGATCCGACAAAGGGAATGGCTTCGGGTACACCTGTCACGATTTTGACGGCCCAGTAACCAATTTGATCCCAGGGTAAAGAATATCCAGTTACGCCGAAAGAGACGGTTAATACAGCTGAAGTAACTCCAGTAACCCAGGTCAATTCGCGAGGTTTTTTAAATCCCCCTGTGAGATAAACACGAAATACATGCAGAATCATTACTGGTACCATCATACTTGCCGACCAACGGTGAACAGAACGAATAAGCCAACCAAAATTTACCTCAGTCATTGTATATTGAACAGAAGAAAAAGCTTCCGTAACAGTCGGACGGTGATAAGAGGTCATAGCAAAACCGGTAGCTATCTGAACCGAAAAGCGGGTTAACGTGATTCCTCCCAAGCAGTAGAATATGTTCACATGTGGAGGGACGTATTTACTAGTAATATCATCTGCAATTGCCTGAATTTCAAGGCGCTCTTCAAACCAGTCATATACCTTAGCAGGATAGGTAAGCCTCTTTAGCTCCCTCTTCATAAACTGCACATGAGGTTTTTTCCTCACACAGCTTGGGCGAAACTGAGCACCGTCCCCTTTCTCGAGGAAGTTGTCAAGCCCCCACCGGTGTTTCTCCATTTGTAGAGAAGGGGGTAACAACGGAGCTTCAAAAACCTCGAAAATAGATCCCGCCTCAATCTCATGTTAGCCTTTACCCCCTGAAAACCGGTAGCGTTAGCGTCTTGAAAAATCTTTTTCCCTTATCAATGTATCTACCCCTAAAAATTGGTTGGGAACAAATGGAATACATACATGGATAGATATTACCTCGTTTTAATCTGATTGGTTAAATACTCACGAAACCTTAGATTTTCACTATATCTCGATAAGATACCCTATTTATTAGATTGGTGGCTGAGAAGATCTGCTGGGCATCAAATCCTCTACCACTGCTTTGGAATTACACGAGCCGGTAAATGCCCCGCATATTCTTATCTCTCCCCCAATGTGAGAAGGAACCGATTGAGAATCATTTCATGGAAAATTTCTCGATTGGGCGTCGAGTCAGTAGTATTAGGTAGCAACTTCGTTACGAAATTTAGACAGTAAATTGGTATAAATTAATCATAGTTTAAAATTTCTGATACATATTTCTCGCGTTTCAAGTAGTAAGCATTAACTGGCTACCCGGCCAGACATCAATGGTAGAATAACTATTGGTCGAAGAAATGAAGGAAGAAAAAAATTTTTATTTATCGGATCGGATTAATTGCGGCGAATCACACACCCATATTGCCAAAATATCTGAAATAGGAGAGGAAAAAATTTACGCGATTCAACTACCTTTTTGATTTTCGATGTCTCTTCCCAAGTCCCTAGCTGCTGCAGAAGCAGCAGCGGGGCTTGGATCGGTCCTTTTTACCAGCTAATTGCAATACCGTCCAACAAGACAGAGGAGTTATAAATTTCCGAAATAGTAACTAGAAATATGGCAAATAGAGCCATAGAAAACCCCATCAAGGGAGTAGTTCCCCAACCAGGAGCAACTTTTCCATATTCGGAGTTGAGAGGTTTCAAAACCATTCCTAAAAAACTTATTTTGGGTTTCCCTTTAGGAGTTTTATCAAGAACTTTCGTAGCCATAAAACTTGCTCAACTGATTGAAATTTGCTGACTTTGTATACTAGTATACCGAGTGGTAATTAAAATCTATTGGGTCATATGGCAACGGAAACTGCAACTTTGGTCACTACTTTTCCATCCCGTTCACTTGTTAGCTTCACTGGTTACGCCTTATATACCGCCTCTGGTAAACCGTCCGAAGAACTAAGAGATCCTTTCGAAGAACATGAAGATTAGTCAGACCGAGAGACCTTCCTTCCATAAAGTGGAGAGGAAGGTCTCCAATTAATCTTATTTCACTTGTCTCAACGATTTTGTCAATAAGAAAAAAGAAAAGGTTTCTGTTGGGGTAAATAAAAATTTTGTCTATTTACCCCTGTTAGGGACCTTGGGAGGTTCTCGGAAAAAGATGGCGAAAAAGATTATACCTGAAGTGGCTACCAGCGGAAATGTGTAAACCAGTGCTTCCATGGATGAGGTAGTAAATTAGTATTTTTAAAAAATATCTCTCGTACTAATTAGAATTAGTAGGGTATCACTCCAGTAGAATTTCATTTTCTCAGCTTAACCTCGAAGTGGTTAAACCTATTCAATTGAAGTAATTTATTGAATTTTGAAAAAAAAAAACATCTTTTTCTATCTAGTTTTTATTTGATCCGGTTAATATTACTAGCTGGGATAGAGAAAGAGGAACCCTAATTCTTGACTTCGATGGGATCTGCAAGGAAGAATCCCTTAAACAGCTTGTCTTTTGGTACTTGGGTCTCCTAACTTCTGAAATGCACCAAATTCAACTTGGGCGTCCAAGTCAGGGTCGATACCGGCAAAAACGTCTCTAAACAAAGTTCTTGCGCCATGCCAAATGTGGCCAAAGAAAAAGATGAGAGCAAATGTGGTGTGTCCGAAAGTGAACCAACCCCGTGGACTACTTCTGAATACACCATCTGATTTTAAAGTGGCACGATCAAATTCGAAGATTTCGCCTAATTGAGCGCGCCTAGCATATTTCTTTACCGTGGCAGGGTCACTAAAGCTGGCACCGTCTAATTCGCCACCGAAAAAGTCTACGGTTACGCCTACTTGCTCAACACTGTATTTTGATTCCGCCCGTCTGAATGGTACATCAGCTCTTACAACACCTTCTCCATCTACCAAGACGACTGGAAATGTTTCAAAGAAGGTTGGCATACGGCGTACAAACAGCTCATGTCCTTCCCTATCCTTGAAAACGGCGTGGCCCAACCAGCCGACGGCTATGCCATCTCCATTGTCCATTGCACCTGCCCTAAACAAACCACCCTTTGCAGGATTGTTTCCGATGTAGTCATAAAAAGCCAATTTTTCCGGAATCTTTGACCAAACTTGGGATAAGCTGAGATTTTCACCTTCGCCTGATCGTATTCGTCTTTCTATCTCTTGTTGGAAGTACCCCTGATCCCATTGGTAGCGGGTGGGGCCAAACAATTCAATCGGAGTGGCGGCGGAGCCGTACCACATGGTTCCAGAAACCACGAAGGCGGCAAAAAAGACGGCGGCAATGCTGCTAGATAACACGGTTTCGACATTCCCCATGCGTAAAGCTTTGTACAACCTTTGGGGGGGACGAACACTGAGGTGGAACAATCCGGCAAGTATGCCTAATACTCCTGCTGCTATGTGATGCGACGCTATTCCACCTGGAATGAATGGGTCGAAGCCCTCGGCCCCCCAAGCCGGGTCTACAGGTTCCACCTTTCCAGTTAATCCGTATGGGTCTGAGATCCAAATGCCGGGACCAAATAAACCAGTTACGTGAAACGCCCCAAACGCAAAACAAAGTACTCCTGAAAGAAAAAGGTGAATTCCAAATATTTTAGGTAAATCCAGGGATGGTTTTCCCGTACGATCGTCACGAAACAGATCCAGGTCCCAATACACCCAGTGCCACATAGCAGCTAGAAACAGCAAGCCAGATAGTATGATATGAGCTGCGGCTACGCCTTCGTAACTCCATATACCCGCGTCTGTTGCAGTATCTCCCGTGATACTCCAACCCCCCCAGGATTTCGTTATCCCAATGCGAGTCATGAAGGGAATAACAAACATACCCTGCCTCCACATCGGATCGAGAACGGGGTCAGATGGGTCAAAAACAGCTAGTTCATATGAAGCCATCGAGCCCGCCCAGCCGGAGACCAAAGCTGTATGCATCAGATGTACAGAAATTAGCCGACCGGGGTCGTTTAATACAACGGTGTGAACGCGATACCAAGGCAAACCCGTGAAAAACCCCTTTCTTGAATATTGAAGACAACTGATCACCACGTAACTTTCTCGCAATAGAGGGTTACATCCTAAAGAAATGAGAAAAAGGTTGCCGCACGAAACATCTGGAAAAAAATATTCTGGCTTGTAGTTGGGGCGGCGGAGTCAAAGGGAAACAAGCACTGTTTTCAATCTTCGGCAAGAATCCTTTTTTTTTTTTATTTGTTTTGCCTACTCGAATGTTCTGCCAAATACGTAGCTGCATCGGAACAAGCCAGCGACTTCTCCCCCGGATAGGGGGGAAGGCGTAAATATTTTAGCATTTTCACTCCCCATGTAACAACGTATGGATTGGTCCCATCAGAATTGGAGAATATTTACCAAAGTCGAAGATCTAGCGACCCATGCCGTATTGAACAAACGTGTTACAATGTGGCACAACTTAGTGACTTAATCTTTCCCAACTCAACTCCTACTTATGCCCACAATTCAGAGGTAACTCCAAGACGTTTTGAAAATTTCTATATGCCAATTGGTGTTCCAAAAGTGCCTTTTCGTCTACCTGGGGAAGAGGATGCAGTTCGGGTTGACGTATAGTGCGACTCGTTGGGTATGTTGAGCCTGGTGGAACCTGTCTCCGCCATTTCCTAGCCGATCGATTTGTACCTACCATGTATGGAATCGAATACTCCATCAGTAACCATATGCATGATATATAAAATAAAATCTTCCGGTGAAACTCTTAGCTGTCGGAATCTATGGCTAGTTGAAATGAACAAATCGTTTAGGCCCCGGTCACTCGACCCCAGAGATCGATCGTGCCAAAGATACGTGCGAAACAATAGCGAAACGGAGATATTATCTTAATCTATTTCAACAGATTCTTTTTCTTTCGAACCTGTGAGATGTGGGAATATATGAAATGGAGGGAGAGGAAAACTACTTGTTCCATATGTGTGAGTGGTGATCGAAATTTATTCTCTGCGGGGTAGTAAATGAGCCTAAGGATTCCTCGTATTAGAAGGAAGGCCTCAATGTCGGACAGAAATGGATTGGTGCGGAGGGAATAATTTGGCACAGTCGGTGCACCAACTGCCAGTTGCGACGTAGTTCAAGATGTTCGAAGGAAACGGGCCAGATAAACTTGAACGAAAAAACAAACGAAATTGTTCCAATTGGGCGGAATTGAAGACATGGTTAGAGAAAATCTACCCTTTCCCGGCCCTTCCACCCTGCCTCTATTCCCTCTCGCAGGAGCCATCAGAGCCGTATGTTTCCAACGATACTTACACGGTTCCGGGGGGGGGCAAGCTGCAATAACCTATCCCGATCAATCGGCTTTATCGAGAAAGGCTTCTTTTCCTAGGTCAACAAGTCGATGACGAGATTGCCAATCAACTTATTGGTATCATGATGTATCTAAATAGCGAAGATCAGGCCAAAGATATGTATTCGTATGTAAATTCCCCCGGCGGAGCGGTATTAGCCGGAATATCTGTTTACGACGCGATGCAATTTGTCGTACCAGATGTACATACTATTTGCATGGGACTCGCTGCTTCAATGGGATCTTCTATTTTGGCTGGAGGAGAGATTACCAGACGTATAGCACTACCCCACGCTTGGCGCCAATGATTTGTCTGGATTAGGGTTTTGCCTTCGCTCGATTTAGGTAACAATAGCATGGCAACCAGTACTTAGTGGGTTTTTCCACACATATTTACTCAGAAGTGAAATGGCGAAGTACTGAAAGGGTAAACGGAATCAGGGAACTTTTTTTTTCACTCGTGTTTGATTTGCCATAAATTAAATTCAATATATTTTAGCGTCATAATTTATACGAGATATATCGTGTATCAAAGTCCCAATTTTTTTTTGCCAGAAAACCAAATTTGGGATTCGAACACTGTTGATTCCTTAACCCATCGGGGGTATACATAGCAAACTTCGGGATTGCACACGCAATTAAGTGACGGAGCCATCGTAGTACTCCAGGGGGAAGGATGGTGAGAGACCACAAAGCCATTTCCTACATGTAGTACGGGAAAAGCGACGAAGGGGCCAACAACTAAGTGGAGGCCTGCGAAAGAAAGATTAACTCCTAAATCTAAATCGATATATTTATAGATTTCTATATTGATATATTTACAGATTTCTATTTGTTTCCTTATAAATTTATCAAATTGGGCAGTCTTCGTTGGCTTTAAACCGTAGTTGTATGAAGCAGCCGTATGCAGAACTGCTTGTACGGTTAGACTTAATCGGAGTCACCTAATCAGGGTGATGATTCATCAACCCGCTAGTTCATATTATGACGGACAAGCTGGAGAATGTGTCATGGAAGCGGAGGAAGCATCGAAACTACGTGATTGTATAACCAAAGTCTATGCCCAGAGAACTGGCAAACCCTCGTGGGTAATTTCCGAAGACATGGAAAGAGATGTATTTTTATCAGCGGAAGAAGCCCAGGATTACGGTGTCGCGGATCTGGTAGCGTTGGAAAACATTTCACGCTGACGATTCATTGAGAAAAAATTACCTGAGATTCACAAATGAATTTTTCTTTGGAACTCAATTTTTTTCTTCGCAATTTCATGTCTTTTCTTTTTAGTTATTGACTTACTCACTTAGAGGCAAATTTACGAAGTTATTCCCGATACGTCGGAAATCTTTTAAGGGTCGGGTCTTATTGGGCATGAAAATGCAGTAAATCTTAACAATTGGTTGAGAATATTTCAAACCGGATCAATCTTCTGCGTTTTCGAGCATGCCAACGAATCAACAACTTATTAAGGAGGCGAGACAACTGCTAGGGAGTGGGACGAAATCCCCTGCTCTTCGTGGGTGTCCCCAACGGCGGGGAGTGTGTACCAGGGTGTATGTGTGACTTGTCTGGATCGATAACCTAAACTAGTTGGAGATCGATGCTGCAGGATAATCTCCCAGATGAAGTAGGAAGAAATTCATAATCCACCTGTTTCAACGGGAAACAGCGATTCGTGGTTGAAGTCGGTGCGAACCCGATCTTTTCAATTTGGGACGGTGGAGAAGAATCGGTAATAATAAAATTTAGTTATCAAACGAAGTCAGGCTCGGCTGGTGGTATCAACTTTCACACCTCCTCTGCCAATTCCACCTCGGCGACAACAACTAGGGTCAGCCGTTCCGCCAACCCCCGGCTAAAATATCGCAACTATGCATATGATTTTCTTTACCAATTAAGAAATTCGATTTGAAAAAGCGTCAAGTTAAGAAGCTGAGTTAAATATTGGGGATCGTGCGACCCACCAACAGTAGTTCGACTTACCCGATCTCGGAACAAGTTTATACTCCGGTATATAGGGGGGATCCGACTGCCAAAACAAATTGACCACGGAAACATTGGAATCTGTAACATTTTTGGTACAACGTCTGGCTTTTAGCCTAGTAGGCGGAAAGGGGTATCGGAGTACTTGCAGAAAGGAAAGCCGGAGTAGCAGAAGCCATCGGAATATCTAATTCTCACATGAGGTGAAAATAAGAAAAAGAAGAAGTTATTGCAACTTACTCACACTCCTCCGCGGAACGTGAAGCAACTAGTTTGAAGGATACCTGGTATGTGGTGTTGAAACGCTTAACAAGCAAAGTAGAAATCTTTGGTTGGGATTTCAAAAAATTCAATGAGTTATTTAAGTAATTTTGCTTTGAAAGTACGGAGTCTATCACGTATTTCCCGAAATTAACATCTTTAGTTACGGATGTTGAAATGAAACTATTTAAAGAAGTGGAGAAACTAGAAAATCAGTAGATTCTTTTTCTTATCAAAAATTGGGGATTTTTGTGAGGCTATACGTATAACGACTAGAGTAAAACGAGGATCTGTGGCCCGGAAGTATCGCAAAAACATTCTCGACTCAGTATCAGGTTTTCGAGGAGCTCATTCGAAGTTGTTTAGAACGGCGAACCAGCGGAGGAAGAGGTCTTTAGCTTATGCTTATGTAGATAAAAATAATTGCAAAAGAGCCTTTCGCCGTCTGTGGATTGCTCGGATTAACGCAGCAGCGCGGAAAGATGGAATTACCCACAGTTCGGCAATTCACAGTTTTTACGAAAATCAAATTGCCTTGAATCGCAAGATACTCGCTCAAATAGCTACCCCAGATGCCTACTGCTTCTCTATAATCCTACGAAAAGTTAGCAACGGAAGAAATTGATGATCTGCAGCGGTAAAGGTACGCCTCTCTAAGTCCCGTTAGACAGAAGAGAGGCGAGGAAATCAAATTGGGTTACGTATTGGAGGGGAGAGAGGAGGAGACAGACGGAAGGACAGAATACCTCGTAGATAGCAATTTTTGACTCGGCGAGACTCCTTCAAATTGCACCTGATTTCGTGGGAAATGTTCATTTGACAAATTGAAAAATCTCCTAGAGATTAATTTCCTCTAGTTAATCATCTAACTTTCGTTATTTGAAAAAGGCAGTAAAGCTAAGATGCGGGCTCTCTTTATTGCCGTAGCTACCAAACGTTGCTGCTTCGAGGTTAATCTATTCATCCGTCTCGATAATATTTTTCCTTGCTCACTCACGAATCGACGAAGTAGGCTCGTATTTTTGTAATCAACAGTTTCATCAGAACGAATGGCCGGGGAACGTCTACGGGAAGAGTGTCTAGATTTATTCATGATATTTCTTTGTAACTACGGATACGTACTAATGTCGGATATTGACTTCCTCCGAACCAATTGCAATTTTTCTTCTTACTTCTTCGACTCTTTGTGCAAAGTATGCTTGTGACAATGAAAGCAATACTTCTCCGACTCTAGCCGAGCAGGTGTGTTACGACGATTTTTACGTGTAGTGTATCGGCAAAGACCTGCAGATTTTCCCCCAGTCTCTCTCCGAATACAGCTTGTACATTCCAAAGCAATAGTTATCCTTGTATCTCTCTTATTGGCCATGGAATCAGATGTACTTTAATTTAATTGGTTTCCCCGACAAGAGGGGGTGAGGGTCGCACGTAGATGTATAGAACTAGAAACGAACTACTTACGAAGTTTCGACCTATCAAATAAAGAATTTAGACACTCCCATCAATAACTCAACATTAGAACGTGTGCGACGAACGAGAACGAGAAAGTTCCCAATTCGTATGGTTTTTACGCACCTCTTCTAACTTAGTTAGAAAAAATAAGTTAGAGAAATGGAAATGATAAAGCATCCGGAAAAAATCTATTTATTTCTATTAGTAAACCGGCCAGTAAGCCAAACCATATCGTAGCTACAACAGGGGCTGTGGAAAGATATACTTTCACATGTTGCATTGGAATCCTCCTTCTTATCAATTTTTTATTTACCCACCTACGGGCCTCTCTCCTTACCAGCTCCACTCCTCAAAATTTAACTCTATCTAAATCAATAAAATTTAACTCTATCTAAATCAATTTCTCACATTTACTAGAAAGAAAAAAAAAAAAAAATTCTTTTTCAGTAACCGACTCCGGAATCCCAAGTCAAGAGGTGGTGGAGAGAAAGAAGAGTGGGAGTGAAAATGAATAGAGGGCGAGGATCAGCAACTTCCCAAGAGATGAACTCCTATTTTGATGGTAGCCAGGATCTATGGGAGAAGATTATAATTTGTTCAAATGGCAGGAGATTGATAATATCAATTACGACCCAAAAGGGATGTGACGCAGTTCGGTAGCGTGTTTGTTTTGGGTACAAAATGCCGCAGGTTCAAATCCCGTCATCCCTATCTAATCTAGGTGGACCAACTGGCGGGGGTGACAGCTGTTGCCCCACTTACTAGATCTTCACTTCCTCCCTCCCGAAGCAAAGGGAAGTCAACAATTCTTTCACCCCTTCGGGGTGGGGAGGAAAGATGCTGCAATTCCCATTTCGTAAATCGAACTAACCCCTTTCAGCAAGAGGCGCCTTTAGTTCAGCACGGTAGAACGCGGGTCTCCAAAACCCGATGTCGTAGGTTCGAATCCTGCAGGGCGTGTCTACCACTGCGGATTGCTTAAGCGGTACGCGCCAAAATTGAAATAGGCGTAGAACAAAATATCTTCGTTGTAAAAGCGGTTTTCCATATCTGCTAATTGTCTCCCAAAATATTTTTTGGGGTACATAAGAGAGTCGAAGGGGGTAATGGTGGTGGGGGGGGGGGGGGGTAAGCTTCGCCATATAGATTTTCAACCCTTTTACCTTCCCAATCCCAAAATATACCTTTTTACCTTCCCAATCCCAAAATATACCTTTTTACCTTCCCAATCCCAAAATATACCTTTCGTTTAGGACAATTTTTAACGAGATTTCATCGAATATCTAATTGATCGCCCCGTCGGTATTGAAGGTATGCAGTTACAAATAATCCAGCTAAAGTGATTGGAATCGAGCCTAACACAATTCCAGATAGTAATGCTTCAACCATTTCAATTTGTAAACATTTAAGACAAACAAATACTTACCAAAAGACTTTACACATTAACTAGTAATTGATTGTCTGTCGGTAGGTGCGACGGATTAGTAAGCAATATGCGTTAAAGACCCTTTCTAGTTTTGATCTCTTTTTCTTTCCGAACGGCAGTAATGAGGTATTGAGTTGCAGAATCTGAATTTTGTTCAGTCCGACAAATAGAGCTAGGGTGAAAGTTAATGCGAGCATCAAGAAGGCAAAGTAGCTTAGTGAAGTGAACATATATCTGGATACAAAATTGTCTAGCAGATGGGTTAGTATACAACTTTCTTGGGTAGTTTATCACCCCGAGTCCCCGAATCAAAGTTGTTTACCGAAACCTGTTACGCCACATCCAGTCAAGTGTATGTTTCGGAAATTAAAATCTTTCAATTTTGTGGATTCGGAGAAATCGTGCTTTAACTCATCCTTCCTGAAGCCGACAGCTACGTAGTAACTCATTCTAGAATTTCTAATGAACCGTCGGGAACCAGTCTTACCCATTTTTTTTTCATACTTTTTTTTTTTAATATTTTGATTATGTACCTCTGGGTTCAATGTGCATAGAAAAAGGTAATGCCTTGCCCGCATAATCGGGCGAGGCATTATCCTTACGGGGAGCTGTGCGAGAGAAATTGCTGCTAACGTTTACAGGTTTACTGCCTCGCCTGAAAGCCAGGCTCTATATTTTATTCCCGCCCGTATCGTTTACGTGTCAGATGAGCGATGATATGTCATTTGAATAGTATTAGTAACGGGTAACCTTGCCGCATTGTACGTGAAATAGCTATACTTACCCAGCATATTTTGGGTATACCTTAGGTATAGTAGTGACAACCTAATTTTTAACCAGTTTCCGTTCCCTCAAAGGGATTTGTTTTTGCCGGTGCATCTCGCATCTTTTCCCACGACCCCTTTGACCTCCTTTCCTCCATCCGGGAAACAACCGAAGTCTTTTTGATATTACAAGATAGATAGATACGGAGTTAAACATGTCTGGGAATACAGGAGAGCGCCCCTTCGCCGACATCATTACTAGTATTCGATACTGGGTCATTCACAGCATTACTATACCCTCCCCGTTTATCGCAGGCTGGCTGTCTGTAAGTACAGGTTTAGCTTACGACGTGTTTGGAAGCCCCCGGCCAAACGAATATTTTTCGGAGAGCCGACAAGAAGTTCCTCTAATAACTGGTCGCTTCGACTCGCTAGAACAAGTTGATGCATTCACAAAATCCTTTTAGGAGAAACCAACGGCTTTAGATAAAACTTATCCAATTTTCACTGTTAGATGGCTGGCTGTCCATGGATTAGCTGTACCTACGGTTTCTTTCCCAGGGTCTATATCAGCTACGCAATTCATTCAGAGATAGTTTTTGGCGAGCCCTGAATATACGACACAACCGAATCCAAATAAGCAGAGCGTGGAGCCGAATCGTACAAGCCTTTATCGGGGACTATTGCCGATTTTCGTACTTGCCGTTCCATCTTCCAACTATTTCTTTAATTAGAATTTAGACAAAATTGTCTGGAAAAGATCGAGATCCCAATTATTTGTGACCGTTCATGTCTGGAGTCGCGGCCGGTTAACAGCTATAAAGAGGAGGAGCGGAAAGGAGGCGTGGCAAATGGCAAATACCACTGGAAGGGTTCCCTTGCGGTTGGTAGGTACTGTAGCTGGTACACTTGTGATAGGTTTGCCGGGTGTATTTTCTTACGGAGCTTATTCGGGGTTAGGGTCATCTCTCTAAAAACAATTTGTGGAGGTGTGAGTCAGTAAGTAGTCGATAACTACTTCTTCCTCCCGCTTCAGCCGCGGATTAAGTAGGAAAGTTGTACCAAACTTCACAAACGAAGTTTCCGTTTTTTCTTCTCTTTCTAACTAAGAAAGAGGAGAGGAGGAAAAGAAGGGTTTGATTGAGCAGGTCTCAAAAGGTATTGATCTTACATCTGTCCTCTACGACTCGACAGTTGAACTACTACTCGGGAGTATTAGGATAGGACTCCAGGTCATAGCACATCTCATTTCCGGCCAATTGATTCCTTTCGGAGTAATTTTGAAAAATCAGTGGGGGTTGAATCCGGTAACACCAATTCCTAGAATACTTTTTTTGTCACACAATTTGTTTCTAAAATATCGATGTCGAAAATTCTATAATTCTACTCTATTTTGTAGTTCCAAAAAAATCTTATGTAGCTCCACAAAGGGGGAAGTGAAAGAAAAAAAAAATTAAACTTTTAAAAAATTTGCTAGTAACTAGGAGTATTTCGCAATTTTTAGCATAATGTCCATATACCGCTGAACAAAAAACCGGGGCTTCCCTCAATTTTTGTATCATTTACAGTAATGAACAAGTGAGTTAGTTCGTCACAATTTTTGTTTTCAACCTCTCCTCTTTCATCTACGCCGTCGCATCTGCAAATTACTGATTCGAACCTGCCGTAGTCGGGTTAGAAAGATGAATGGGAAAGCATAAATCAATTACGCTGGGAAAGACATTTTGGCAGTCTCGGGAGTGTTGGTGGTACCGATTTCACCAACATTCCCGACTGTCTCCAAATCAACTTGTCCACGAGCCGACCATACACATCCTGCCACATGACTTGCGAGTGACCCCTCCCTCGCCTGCCTGTCCAAGCACACCTGCGCGAATTGATTAATTGCTAGCCACTTGCAGATCACGTTCGGAACCCCCGAGTCACCAAGTGGGGAAAAAACCTTTTTTTGTACACCCGGTGGAGCAGCGAGTTGAATGGTTTGTCTGCTTGACGGGGAGGCCCCGAAGAAGGATGTACTCAGAAATTCATTTCAGCTAACTGGACTTTCTCAAACTGTTTCTTCTTAAGCACAAGAAAAATTTGTGCTAAAGCAACCGAAGCAAAGAAAGCTAAGAGACCTTGGATTCGACGGGGATCTTGTAGTACGATTTCTACTTCTCCCTGACCAAATCCCCCAACATTGGGGTTATTAGTCAACGGTTGATCCGCTTTAACAAACTCACCTTCCGAAACAATAAGTTCGGGGCCGGGAGGTACAAGATCAATTGCTTCACGACCCCCGGATGACTCCTCAATAATAATTTCGTACCCACCTTTTCCCTCTTTCCGAGCAATCCTCTTTATCCTTCCCGCCGCTGAGGCGGTATAAACCGTGTTGTTACTCTTGCTTCCATCCGGATAGATTTGTCCCCTCCCCCTGTTCCCCCCCACGTAAATAGGGTATTTTGAAAAATGCGCTTCCTTATTGGTGCCGGGGTCTGGTGATAAGACTGGGAATATAATTTCGTTGTATAACTTGCCCGGCACTGGACCTACAACAATTATATTTTCCTTACCGGGTCGGTAAGTTTGAAACGATAATTTTCCCAATTTATTTTTCACTTCAGTTGGGATACGATTAAGGGGAGCTAGTTCAAATCCTTCAGGTAAGATGAGAACGGCGCCAACATTTAGCCCCCCCTTTTTACCATTTGCCAGTACTTATTTTATTCACGTGTCGTAAGGAATCTTAACAATTGCCTCGAATACAGTATCGGGAAGAACAGATTGCGGGGCTTCAAGATCAACAGTTTTCTTGGCTAAATGACAGTTGGCACACACAATACGACCTGTGGCTTCACGTGGATTCTCGTAGTTTTGTTGCGCGAAAATTGGATATGCCTCTGATACAGATGGACAGCTTAATTCGCCAAAACTGATTAATGCCGCAAGTGATAGAATCCACCATTCCTTCATCCATTTCTTGGTAATCGCTGTTTGCATAGGTCGATGATTAGTCCTGAATATTTGTACAACGAGGTCGTGACGTTGTAGAATGTTAGGAAGTCTATTCCTTCTCCAATTCTTTCCTCCCCTCCATTCCTTTCACTTCCTCAGCACCGGGTAGCAAACGACGATGAGCGGGGAGGGGGTACAAATCCAACCAAATCAAGGGCGGGAATAGCTTGTTAAGAAAAAATTCAGAGGAATGATTGTCATTCACTCATTGTATGATAAGTTGCTACAATTGAAGGAGATGTTCGATTCAAGTGGCGAAAGATCCAATACTTAAATAGCGTATCCAAAATAACTGGAAAAGTTGAGACGAAGCAAGGAGTTACATATCTATTGGGAGTCAACTCAAAATGTTTGAAAAGGGACTCTACCAGTATTTCCCAACCATGGGGCGAGTGAAACCCTACACATAAATCAGTTAAGAGAAGGATGAAAAACGCTTTCATTGTGTCATTCAAACTATAAAATGACTCTTGAATCCGGGAATTCAAAACCGCGAGTCTTTTTCGCCCAAGTAAAAGTAGGGGAAATGAAATGGCGATGCTAATTGTGTTGGTTGTTAGCTGCAGCAATAGCTGAATATTTGGCTCGTCATACATCATTGCTAATCGAGTAGTTTCGTTGTGCGCATCCGTATCAAAATTTTGCAACTGCATATCTGCCAAGTTACCAATCACGTCGTCTAACCAGAGTAACGCCTCTGTTTCTCGTAGCTGCCTCAAAGCCTTTTCTTCCTGAAGCGGGTTTGAAAATAATTGAATTTGATGTATGTTCCACCAACCCCTAATCCGGGGTTCCAAAAACCAATTTTCTATAGCGACTCGAAGCGGGAGAAGAAAAAGGAGGAATCCAACATATTGGAGGGAAACAAAAGCTTGGTTCTTAGCTAAATCAAAGTTATTATGGACTAATAAACCTAAATTTGATTGATTTGTCAATTCCGCTTCGAATGTGGATAAGGTACGAGTTACAGACCGAGGCACCAAACTAATTGACTCGTAAGTTACTGGACGGTGGTGAAAAACTGCTAATTCGTAGTTAAGGGGTTCTTCAATCAATTTCTTTTCATCTTGAAATGGAGAGACTTGTTTGGGACGAAGTTTTCCCCAAAAAAGAAACTCACTCGAAGTAGCTTCGATCCAAGCTAATTTTCTATTCATTTTTTCTAAACTATTTAACTTGTAATAAATAGAATCACTTGCAGAGGCGAAATCGACTTCGAGTTTGTATTCCGATACATTCCCAAATCTTCCTCTTACATTGTCCGTTTTGCTATCCACGTAACAATTAGAACGAGACGCTGAAGATATCTTTTTAGGAATTGAAATATCTAGAGGCTCGTACGGAGGCGTATCTAAACAACTTCCTACCGGATAATTGTCTATGTGATAGGGATGGGATCTGCAGCGCTTTCTCGGAAGTGACCGAAGGGTCTCCGTACAAAAATAAATCCCTGAATATTTATGGATTCCCCGAAGAGATAGACTAAATCTGTGTTCCAGAAGGCTGTAATATACGACATATCTCGATTTGTTAAGAACCGTAGTTCTAAAAGCTGCCCGGGCCCGTGATGACGCCAGGGAAAATGACTTCAGTTTCGCGAGAGACGAGGAATCGTGCAGATGCTTACTAGCTTCATAAGCTCTATCCGAAGAACGATGTGGGGTATTTAGAAACCAGCGGATCAGTTTCTGTTTCCAGTGACATAATTTCATACATTAATTTTCCATCAGCCAGGGGGGGAAATTTGCAAAATAGGAGACATGTGAGAAAAATTTTCACTTCATAATTAATCTATAAAATTAATTTATTTCCTCTTTCTCAAGAATCTTCTCAAAATTTTTATTCTTCATCGCCCTTTCGCATGACTTTGCAAAAAATTCCCGTAAAAAAGAATCTGATTTTCATGCGTAATTTTAAAATCCTTCGATTGATACACGTAGGAAACGAGCAAGTTCGGCAGCTTTTTCTTCCATATACTCCGGAGTCGAATTTTCACCGATTCTAGTGAGAGGAATACTTTGCCGACCCCGCACTTTTAGGTAGAGAACCCGACTTGGAAAAAAACCTTCTTGACTTCTTAAACCAAGTGCTTCAATATCTCCCAGTATGAGTCGGATGTGTATACGGCGGTTCTTACCAGGAAAGCCCCATCGAAAAATCGAAGAAATACCCTTCCGCCTATCAAAATAGTTATATCCGCTTCCCACATTCCAAGAGACGGTACAGCATAGATACAATCCAAGGAAGAGGCCGGCAATCCCGTAAAAACACATTACAAGACCTTGCGGAATAAATGCAATCTGTTTGGACGAAAGTATGGGTATCAGATCTTTGCCAATGCAACTAGAAAATCCAACGAATAAGAAACCTGTTGCTCCACAGATGAGGATAAAGGCCCAACGCAAATTTACAAATGTACGTGATCCTCTAATGAACTCTACTTGGATCCAGGTGCGGCGAGATTTCATCATTATTTCCTCAAATTGCGTAATGAATGCTTTAATTTTGTCGTCGGATTTATTTATACCTCCCTATCCTTTCGTTCCGCGGCCCATTCGTCTACTTACATTTTGTCTGCGTCAGGCGATAAAGGACTAAGTTTAAGTTGCAGCTCGAGTTTATGGTTTGTCAACTCTCTCAAAGTGAAGTATTCTAGCTTGTCAACAGATGATCAATCTATATCTCAATTCTATAAGAAGTGAGAATGAGACATAGATTGCAGTAGTATCAACATATTTGACTGGTGAAAAAATCAGGCAGGGGTATCAGCCGACGGGGGTCACCCCGATTGGGGTTTGGCTAGAAACAGATAGGTAATTTAATTTGTAGGAAGAGCAGAGCGGAAAACCCACTTTTAGTCCATCTCGGGGGAAGATTACAGGATTTCATCCCGTTCTATATACAGGAAAAGAGAAGCCATTGTAACTGCTGGAAGCAGTAGACCTACTAGTGGTACTAAAATGGAGGGTAGATAAAAAGCTGTCATGGTGAAATTGCCTCGCAAAAAAAAATATTTATACGGCAACGTATTTCCGTTCTACTACTCTTTCTAGTCCTAATGATATTCCCTCCGTCCCTTAAAGGAAAGGGCTTCCCAATTTTCGAAACAGATCTAATTAAAACCTTTTGTCTCACGGGATTTTTTGGGAAATAAACCGACGTCAAAAAAGCATACCGAGCCTTATTTCTTTTTCCTCGGCGAAAAAATAATTTATGTATCCGGGGGAAGTGGTACAAATAAAATTTGGGGCAAATTAAATTTTGCCTTCTTCAATTCTTGTTGTAAGGAACTGATAAGTGAGGCTCAGATATCTCGCTCAAAACACCCTTCAAAAGATTACGTGGAACGATTGAATCGAGTAGCCCGTTATCAAATAAAGATTCAGCTGCTTGAAAACCGTCAGGTATCTTCTGGCGCAACGTTTATTCAATTACCCTCTTACCTGCAAATGCTATATAGGCTTTAGATTCGGCAATAATTATATCTCCCAACATCCCGAAACTGGCAGTAACACCACCCGTGGTTGGATAAGTAGGAACGGATATGTAAAGCAATTTATTTTGAACCTGATAGAGTTGCAAAACGGAAGAAATCTTAGCCATTTGCATCGAACTCAACGTCCCTTCCTGCATACGCGCTCCCCCAGAGGCACGAATCAAAACTGGCGGCAGAAGCCTTTCCGTGGCATATTCAATTAAACGAGTAATTTTCTCACCCACTACGGAACCCATACTTCCTCCCATGAAATGGAAGTCCATAACGCCAGGTGCAATAAGTGTTCCATTCGGATATCCTATACCTGTTTGAACAGCATCAGTTAAACCTGTCTTTTCCTGGGAAAGAAGTATACGATTTTCATGAGAATCCTCGTCAGAAAAACTTAAAACGTCTCTTGCGGACGTGTCTTCATCCAAAGGAATCCACGTGTTGGGGTCAATTGAAAGTTCGATCCTTTCCATACTACTCATCGAGAGATGATAACCGCGTTCTTCACAAACACTTCTATTCTGTTTCGAAAATTTCACATGAAGCATATTTCCACAATTATCACACCGAGCCCATAATCCCTTGTTTGCGTTTACGCCTACTCGTTTCTCTTTCTCATTTGTGGTGGAGCTTCTCGTAGCTTCTTCGAGAAAAGCTCCAATTAATCCACCAAATTTTCGCCTATCTTCGAACCAATTTATTACAGACGTAACAATCTCCTCATTCGTTTTGTTAGCTTGTGTAACAAACAAATCCCCAATTTCTTTCTCGAAACGACGGAATCTTCGTTCAGTTGAGGCGGGTACCAGCAAATCGGGACCAGCTCCGAGTTCGTTGACGAAACAAAATTGTAGATTGGCTAATTATCTCATCTACTGAATCAATCATATTTTAGGTGTTTAATTTTGATTATCCAACGAAACGAGCAAAACAATCTATTGCGAAATCGCACATAGAAAAATTGGATGATCCAGAAAATCATCGTTGGGTACTGCTGCATAGGGCCGTTAATTTTTATCTCTAGTTTTTCAATATAAATTGGTGGGGATTTGAACCCTCGGATCTGCGTCTTGAAGACACGCGCTCCCCCTCATTTAGCCACCAACCTAGCTTTGAAATACCAGGAGTATCTGGAAATAATTTTTTTTTTTTTATTTCCAGATACTCTTGGTATGTCTCACAATCATTTTTTTTCTAGACAGGTGCCAGAGCGAATAACTTCAGCAATTCGCACTTATTTACAACGTATCAATTGTATCAAATTCAAATTTGATTGCTTTCCATATTTCGCATGCAGCAGCTAATTCTGGACTCCATTTACTAGCTTCACGTATGATTTCGTTACCTTCGCGGGCGAGGTCGCGTCCCTCATTACGAGCCTGTACACAAGCCTCTAATGCAACTCGGTTAGCTACGGCACCGGGTGCATTTCCCCAGGGGTGTCCCAATGTTCCCCCGCCAAATTGTAGGACGGCGTCATCCCCAAAAATTTCGGTTAAGGCAGGCATGTGCCAAACGTGAATCCCCCCCGAAGCTACGGGGATTACACCCGGCATGGATACCCAATCTTGGGTGAAATAGATGCCGCGACTACGATCCTTTTCGATGTAATCGTCGCGTAGTAAGTCGACAAATCCTAGGGTAACTTCTCGTTCGCCTTCCAATTTGCCCACTACAGTTCCGGCATGGATGTGATCTCCGCCGGACATGCGTAATGCCTTGGCTAATACACGGAAATGCATACCGTGATTTTTCTGTCTATCGATGACAGCGTGCATCGCCCTGTGGATGTGAAGAAGTAGCCCATTGTCTCTGCAGTAGAAGGCTAAGCTGGTATTTGCTGTAAACCCCCCCGTCAGGTAATCATGCATGACAATTGGTGCACCCAATTCTCTGGCAAAAACAGCTCTTTTCAACATCTCTTCACACGTACCCGCAGTGGCATTCAAGTAATGTCCCTTGATTTCACCGGTTTCGGCCTGGGATTTAAAGAGGGCTTCTGCTACGAATAAGAATCGATCTCTCCACCGCATAAACGGTTGGGAATTCACGTTTTCATCATCTTTCGTAAAATCAAGTCCACCGCGGAGGCATTCATAAACGGCTCTACCATAATTCTTGGCAGACAAGCCCAATTTTGGCTTGATTGTACATCCCAATAGGGGACGTCCATATTTATTTAGTTTATCCCTTTCCACCTGAATACCGTGAGGGGGGCCAATAAAAGTTTTGGAATAGGCGGGGGGAATTCGTAAATCTTCCAGACGCAAGGCGCGTAAAGCCTTAAATCCAAAGACATTCCCTACAATAGAAGTCAACATATTAGTGACGGAACCTTCCTCAAATAAATCCAGGGGATAAGCTACGTATGCGATATACTGATTCTCCTCCCCAGCTACGGGTTCGATGTCGTAGCATCGGCCCTTGTAGCGATCAAGACTAGTAAGGCCGTCTGTCCAGACCGTGGTCCATGTACCTGTCGAAGATTCTGCAGCTACTGCAGCTCCGGCTTCTTCAGCCGGTACTCCAGGTTGTGGAGTCATTCGGAAAGCCGCTAAGATATCAGTGTCTTTGGTCTTGTATTCGGGAGTGTAATAGGTCAATCGGTAATCTTTGACACCAGCTTTGAATCCAACACCTGCTTTAGTCTCCGTTTGTGGCGACATGAGTTTGTTCCTCCCTATGACTGAAATAGTAAATCTTGTAATAAAGAAATCTGCTCGGCATAGGTAGAGTATTTTGACGTGAGACGTGAAGGGGGTTTGGAAATTCAACCTCCACACAATACTTATACCTGTGAAGAATCCACTTTGGGGATGGAACAGTATCATTTTATACCGCGTGCGATGCGGGGTGCAACTAATCACCACGGTTTCCCACATAAACTGATGAACAAGGATCACTCCGTTCTACCCCGAAACATTGACTCGGGAATCCGTTCGCGGTTAGACTGGTGCGTGGATTACAAACTAACTACGGGTTGGTCCCCCACTTGACGTCTGAAGATCTGGAAACGGAAGAGAAACATGATCCGGTAGCGAAAATGTAATAGATGGAGCAACGATTTCGCGGGTATCCCGGTCGTGATGAGACAAACAAAAAAAAACTCTTTTCAATTCCTAACCCCTCTCCTCGATTCACCTCTCTTTCTCGTAGACACATCTTCAAATTGGGGGGGAAGGGGGCAAGTGAAAGTAGAATGGGTGGACCTCTCTTATTACCAACGACCAATCGGCGGCGAAATACCACATACTTCTATCGATTCAGCAACTAAATAAAGAATAAAGGAAACACGCCAAAACAGTTATGAAAATCAGTTCTCCCCTTTTCGAAATTTCTGAATTGGTGGACAAAAACGTGGGCTATATCACTCAGATCATTGGACCAGTATCGGATGTGGCTTTTTCCCCAGGAGAAATGCCCAGCATATACAACTCACTAGTAGTCAAGGGAAGAAACTCGGCGGGCCGGGAAATTAATGTTACTTGTGAAGTTCAACAATTGTTAGGTAACAATGAAGTAAGAGCCGTAGCCACGAGTGCCACAGATGGTTTAATGAGAGGTATGGGTGCTGTTGATACGGGAGCTCCTCTAAGTGTTCCCGTTGGTGAAACTACTCTCGGCCGAATATTCAATGTCCTCGGTGAACCCGTAGACAATTTGGGTCCCGTTCAAAATAGTGCAACATCTCCAATTCACAGATCCGCTCCGGCATTTACTCAATTGGATACCAAGCTATCAATTTTTGAGACGGGGATTAAAGTTGTGGATCTTCTAGCCCCCTATCGTCGAGGTGGGAAAATTGGTTTATTTGGCGGAGCCGGAGTTGGGAAGACAGTTCTTATCATGGAATCGATCAACAATATTGCGAAAGCTCACGGAGGTGTATCTGTATCTGGCGGGGTGGGGGAACGTACACGTGAGGGTAATGATCTCTACATGGAAACGAAAGAGTCAAAAGTTATTAATGAACAAAATATATCGGAATCAAAAGTGGCTTTGGTTTATGGTCAGATGAATGAACCACCGGGAGCTCGTATGAGAGTCGGCTCAACCGCTTCAACAATGGCGGAATATTTCCGAGATATCAACAAGCGAGATGTACTCCTATTTATTGACAACATTTTTCGCTTTGTCCAAGCGGGGTCGGAAGTTTCAGCATTACTCGGTAGAATGCCTTCCGCCGTGGGTTATCAGCCGACTCTTGGGACAGAAATGGGATCGTTACAAGAAAGAATTACTTCCACCAAGGAAGGGTCAATAACTTCCATTCAAGCTGTTTACGTACCTGCAGATGATCTGACTGACCCAGCCCCCGCTACAACATTTGCACATCTAGATGCTACAACTGTGCTTTCAAGGGGCTTAGCAGCAAAAGGTATCTATCCAGCCGTGGATCCATTAGATTCTACTTCAACTATGTTGCAGCCTTGGATTGTAGGTGAGGAGCATTATGAAACGGCACAAGGGGTTAAGCAAACTTTGCAGCGTTACAAGGAACTTCAAGATATTATAGCTATTCTCGGACTAGACGAGTTATCCGAAGAGGACCGTTTGACGGTAGCTAGAGCTCGAAAAATAGAGCGTTTCTTATCGCAACCTCTTCTCGTGGCGGAAGTATTCACCGGTTCTCCGGGGAAATATGTTAGTTTACCAGAAACAATTAAGGGATTTCAAATGATTCTTTCTGGAGAGTTGGATAATCTCCCCGAGCAAGCTTTTTATTTAGTTGGCAATATTGACGAAGCCGCCGCAAAAGCCGCGGCTTTGCAGGCGGAGGGTCAATAAAAGGTATGGTATCGAGTCTTCGTGTAATGGCTCCTAATCGAATAGTTTGGAATTCTGAGGTATGGGAAATTGTTTTATCCACCAATAGTGGTCAGATTGGCATATTACCTAATCATGCACCCCTCCTCGCAGCTTTGGATATGGGGGTTTCGAAGATACGTAGTGATAAGCAATGGTCTGCAATGGCCCCGATGGGTGGCTTCGCCATGATAGATAATAATCGAGTGACAATATTAGTCAATGAGGCAGAGAAAGCTAGCGAAATTGATCCTGACGAAGCTCGAAAAAGTTTTCAAAGGGCTCAGGCCGAGTTAGCTGAAGCGGGAGGCAGGAGGAAGCTAATAGAAGCCAACTTGACATTTAAAAGAGCTAAAGCCAGGTTGGAAGCTTCAACTACCGTTTAGTTCAGCTTTAACCCCATTTCCAATCTGGCGCGGAAATCCCGTATCTTAGTAGTGTTACGGTACTGCGCGTTCAATACATCTTGCAAATAGTGAACCTTATCTTATTAGGTACCGATTCGATGCCTATTTAGTAATCGCGGTATCTAATAAGTTTTACCTACTATTGGATTCGAACCAATGGCTCTCGCCGTATGAAAGCGATACTCTCACCGCTGAGTTAAGTAGGCCGTCGTCACTTATCCATGCGTTCATGCTACAATTTCCACCTAGTTGGGTATGTCACTAACTATAGGTAGGTGTATTTTTTGCAAATCTCTCTATCTATAGAGAGAGAGATAGACACATATTCACATATGTAAATTCATTATACCTGCAAGAAGTGGCTCGAAGCAAGTTTATATTCTCTAACTATAACTAGAATGAAGAAGAAAGACTGGTTCTACACGTCCCCGCTAACCATCAATTAATTTACTTGACAAAGGTGAGTTGTTACAAGTAACATGCTTGTTACGCAAGCAGTTTTGTCAAGGGCTATAGCTCAGCGGTAGAGCGCCTCGCTTACACGTGCGCCGACGTTTTTTCGAAAGATTAGTCGAAACCCAACGACTCATGCAAAAACGAGACGTTGCATGACCTATCTCTGCCTTACTTTTTTCTCCACAAATGAACAATAGCATGACAGATAAATCGACTGTAAATCGATTTCAAGAAGTTGATATGGTGGATAATTGGTTTCTCCACTACTGGAAATGGTTGGACAATGCGAGGACCAAACAAAATCTCTTCTTCGTCTCGCGAACTTTCGGGTGTAGGAGGTTTTGCGAAGCTAGCTTCTCCAAGCGACAGAGACTATTTAGGCTCGCAAGCTGGATTTATGCCCTGCCCGACGGAGACAAACCTGTGTCAACACATAGCTAATAATCTTCTCGAAATACTTCGGGATTGCTAAATCCAGTTCTTATTCATCATGTAGTTCTTCTCAACTCTCCAATTTGAAGGAATATCTGTAAAAGAATTGATCAAGCACCCGGAACCATCTCTCCTCACTTATCTGTGAAACGAAAGTTGGTACATCAGCGCTTGTTTGCCCTCCAATTGGTTGGGGAAGCAGTTGGTTAAAGAGCCCGATGCCGCGAAAGCGGCATGTCGGGTTCAACAAGCAGTTTAAGAATTTGTTTCTATTTTCTGATCTGCATAACCGAGAGTGTCTACGGTTCAAATCCGTATAGCCCTAACTTGTTTGACTTGTTCAGAAAGAAAAAAGCCGCCAAAGTCATTGGCGGAGCAGTATTTGCTCAATCAGTTTAAGTTGTATATCCAACTAGTAAATTTACACATTAAACAAATGTTTCCCCTGAAGTAAAAGGCAAATTGGATCAATTCCTGCTTGTAGCAAGCCCGGAGTATTTTTTCGAAGGAAAAAAAAAATGAAATTGAAAGAATGAAACTACATATCCCGCTTGTATCCAACTTGAATGTGATAATTATTAGCTCTAGTAGTGACCAACAGAAGCGGACTGCAACCCTAACCCACTTCTCTGGAGAGGTTTTAGGTGTTAAACCTGCCTAGATGCATCGAGGAGCGGTGATTATCGGGAAGAAAGGAGTGTGTGGATGTTTTCATCTCACCAATATGACTCTTTCCGGATTTTTCTGTTAGTATGTATATCTATTCCATATTTGGCTTTTTCAATTACCAGGTTTGTCGCTCCCCCTCGGGAGGGGCCAGAAAAATTGGCAAGTTACGAGTCAGGTATTGAACCAAAGGGAGACACTTGGATTCGATTTCAGATACGTCATTACATGTTTGCTTTGGTCTTCACGGTCTTCGACGTCGAAACCGTATTTCTTTACCCCTGGGCTACATCTTTCGAGGAATTGGGCTTATTTGCCTTCGTCGAAGCGATTGTCTTCATATTCATACTAATCGTCGGCTTGGTTTATGCTTGGCGAAAAGGAGCATCGGAATGGTGTTAACTTCCGAACATTTAGATGAGAAGAACGAAAGAAAAATTGAATACAGAGGTGAAGACGTTTTCTCAAACTCGGCGTCACGACTGCCTCTTCATCTTCAAGGGGGTATGTCAGATTCAATCTTTATGGCTAGTATCAGTGATTTTTCTAACTGGGCCAGACTATCCAGCTTATGGCCCCTTTTATATGGTACCAGTTGTTGCTTCATCGAATTTGCTTCCCTAATTGGTTCGCGATTTGATTTTGACCGGTACGGGCTGGTACCAAGATCCAGTCCTAGACAGGCGGACCTAATTGTCACCGCTGGTACCATAACAATGAAGATGGCCCCATCTTTGATAAGACTCTATGAGCAAATGCCCGAACCAAAGTATGTAATTGCTACGGGAGCTTGCACTATTACGGGAGGGATGTTTAGTACGGATTCCTACAGTACCGTTCGCGGGGTAGACAAATTAATTCCTGTCGATATTCATTTGCCGGGTTGCCCGCCCAAACCCGAAGCTATTATGGATGCCGTAACGAAACTCCGCAAGAAAATTGCTCGAGACAGGTTTGTGAACCGGGCGTCTAGTGTCATCCGAACGAAGTACTACAGTCTAACCCACCAACTTAATCTCGTACCGGGCGATCGTGCTGAGAAATACAATTGGGAGATGAAAAATTGTGGTACGAAATTGGTGCCAGCCCATTTTTCAGAAAATTTGCAGAAGTTCGCAAATGAACACGATGAATTAATATCAGCAATTTAATCATTAATTCTACTCTTTCCGGAGGGATCAGCAGAAAAGAAAGAGGTGCTAACCAATATGAACACCTTTGATAAAGGGAAGTTTAATCTAGAAACGCGGGGTCGATTATCTGCCTGGTTAACTAAATACAAGTTTTCACATCGCCCTTTGGGTTACGACTACAGAGGTGTCGAGATTTTGGAGGTCAAGTCGGAAGAGTGGTTGTCCACAGCTGTTGCCTCATATGCTTACGGATTCAACTACCTACGATCTCAATGTGCTTACGACGAGACGCCGGGGGGGTCTCTAGTTAGTGTGTATCACTTGACTCAGCTGCGAGACCAGTCGGATCAACCCGAGGAAATATGTGCAAAAGTTTTTGTTTCAAGAACAAATCCTCAAATACCTTCGGTTTATTGGGTTTGGAAAAGTGCTGATTTCCAGGAACGTGAATCTTATGACATGTTGGGAATAATTTATCAGGGACATCCGTACCTTAGGCGTATACTAATGCCTGAAAGTTGGATTGGCTGGCCGCTTCGTAAAGATTACGTGGTACCCAATTTCTACGAGTTACAAGATGCCTACTAAATCGAATAGAACCAAAAAGACTCAGTCTTAGAACTTTTTCCTACCCAACCTATCATGCCACTTCAAGCAAAATTGGAGTTCAAATGATTCACCAAGTTCTTCGAAAATTTCTCAGTTTTCAACTAGCTTTTCCCCTAAGGATCTTGTCCCTATGATTTTGGTTCGAACCAGTTTTCTTAACTTGGGACGAGAATCTTTTCTTAGTTGCCAAGAACCAGATTTGAACTGGTGACACGAGGATTTTCAGTCCTCTGCTCTACCAACTGAGCTACCCCGGCCAACTTGTGTAGGGATAAAACCCTTTCGTTTCCATAATGGGTTAGGTTAGGCAACCTTGCCTTCGGATCTTTGACCAGATCATCAAACTTGTAATTTTGCTTTTTCCAATTTGTTTCACGCCGTCTGTAAGATCCGAAGACTCGGGTTTGATCAAGCCATTCAATTCAGGGATTTGAACTGTCTGAATGGCTGATCTGCAAAACGCGTTTTTGGGTGAAACAAGAGGGTTTAAAATGGTTTTCCAAATTTTGATCACAACTAGATCAAGTGGCTCCAATGCTAATGAAAATAAAATACCCGAAACGTTTCACTGCTGGGGATAGAGGGAATCGAACCCTCACGGCCGAGGCCAACGGATTTTCTTTCTACTGCAACTTGCGTCGCTACTAAATTATAAGTAACTCTGTAGAATGGGGCTCTACCTTCATTCGCGGAATGATTATTAGTTGCTACCAGTTCATCCGTTGAGGGGGGGGGAGGAGTAGTCGTAGGAATATGATGAAACCTTAGGACGCGCAGGAAGGAGATGTAAAAACTGGCGGGACCAAGATGAGATAATAGGTTTACCTAGTGCCTCATCAATTGAAGAAATTGAATATTGGCGCGATTCCGCGTATGACTGCTTCTCTAAACTCATTTCAACAAGTTTGTTCCCGAAGACTGGAACTCCTTCTTCCCAACTCCACTTCAATTTCTCCATTTACTTCACCTCATGAGGCCAACCACATTGAACATTTCAATATTTAGTTTCTCCAAAAACTAGTCACTAATAGTTTGCCCGCTAGAATAACCCCCTTCGAGTCTCTGTACCTATCCCGCTTTAGCAATCTGATCGCTACTCCACTACGAGGTGGGACGAGATTTGGCTCAGGATTGCCTGCTGAATAATCCCAGGTTTCCCTGAATCTGGGAGTTGCCACTTGATACGTTTCCATACCTAGGCTCAATCCGATTGAGTCCGCTGCGTCTACCATTTCGCCATATCCCCACCTTTAGGCCCCAATGAACCGCGAAGGAAAAGACCTGACCTCGATATCTCCTCATTTTCGATAGTTCTAAGGAGTTTTGGTGCACTTTCCCTTTATTGATCAACACGCTTCCATTCCCTCCAAGTAAAAAGTCATCAAGTGGGAAAAATTAGCATATATGGGCAAATATGCACATGTCTAAACATTTACTCTTTTTCACTTCCGTTCCACGGCGCTGTTTACCAACCTCTCTTCCCATTTGCTAAGAATGATAATACGCACAATAAAAATTGTCTGTCGATTGGAAACAAATTATTCATCTTCCAAATCTTATTTTTATTCGCCACTGAAGTAAGTATATATGGACACACTACTTGAGGGCAATACACCTGTTACATTACCCTATGCAAGTTTCCCTTACAGAACCTTTATGTAAATGTATATGCCATAATGTCTTCACTTCATTCGGTACAAATTTTTGCATGCACCAGTAATGAGTCTCCGTCTGCCCCCACCCATCTTTCCACTCAAATACTTCCAAGAAATCGAAGTGGATATTTATCAATTTTTACCTATATGTTTTTTACCTATATGTTATGATTTTCACAGATACTAGTTTCAATTATCTTCTACTGAATTTGGCGGTGGATTTGGATACTATTAATATTTCCGTGCCGACCCTAGCTTTTTTTTGCTACTCAGAAAACATTTATTTTATAGAAAAGGAGTTTTTACGTCTCGGTATCGAGGACCTCGTCTAAAATTGATGCGTCGTCTGAAAAATTTGCCAGGACTTGCGGGTAAGAGTAATACGTCCAACTCGGGGGAATTTCGACTTGCTGTCGACCAATCAGCTTCAAGAAAAATTTCTCAATTCTGCGTGCGTTTGGAGGCCAAACAGAGATTACGTCTCAACTATGGATTGACAGAGCGCCAACTACTAAAATACGTCCGCATTGCTAGAAAAACTAGGGGTTCGACAGGTCAAGTTCTGTTGCAACTGCTTGAGATGCGTCTGGATAATGTCATTTTTCAGTTAGGTATGGCTTCCACAATTCCCGCTGCCCGACAGCTGGTTTGTCACAGACATATTTTGGTGAATCGTCGCATTGTGGATATACCAAGCTACCGACGTAAACCTAGGGATATTATCAGTATTCGGAATCGATCAACTTCCTGCAATGCTCCGAAAGGTGAGTCTTTCGGGGGGAACGAAGTGCCGGATCACCTAACTCTGTCTATTTCGGAAACGGGTGAGGCAACAGGATTAGTCAACCATATGGTCAACCGGGAATCCGTCAATTTGGATATCAATGAATTGTTAGTTGTTGAATATTACTCCCGAAAAGCTTAGTAGAAGAAGCTTTTATCCGATTCAATCAAATAATACTTGTCGTGAGAATACTCAATTGGAAAACTACGAATCATGCGAATTGGGAAGCGGATTAGCGGAAAGTCATGAAAAGCTACTTTGGCTACCTCTCAATCCTCTAAGTCTTGAAATTTCAAAACTTTATCTTCTCCTATCGAGGATGACGGAAAACTTTCCGATTTTGAAAAAGTTGATTTGGCACACGACGTTGTTTCCGAGTTAGAGTTATGCGCTATTTCGGCTCATTTGACGCCGAAGTGAGAAAATTAGCCTGCATCTTTCATTTCTGGCAAAGTATCCTTTCAACTTTTTTTCTTCATCTGAAAACAGATTCTCAAAACTCTTATTCCGACTCCATCTTTTCCAAGAGAATTCTTTAACTTTATTTCGGGGAATAGACAAAAATATCCCAGAGAAGTAATAGTAGAAATAGGAAAGGGAGGGATTCGAACCCTCGGTAGCTAGAAATCTACATAGCATTTCCGGTGCCACACCTTAAACCACTCGGCCACCTCTCCCGGGGCTGAGATATTTCAGCAGTGAAACATCTGATTTTATTTTAGGACTTCAGGTAATAAAGTGGCAAGTAATTCGTGGGTATCCGTTGTCAATATGTACCCTTCGAAATAGAGGTGGAACGTGACAGAAGTTTCCGACATCAATTCTCATTCCACCTATAACTCCACTACTTCTCCCTTCCAAGTTGCTCTCCAAATAGATTTCTTCCCCTTCCTCCGTAATCTCAACTGACGGACTAATAATAGGTGAAGTCATAAAAGAAAAACAAGGAGTTAATTTTGATTATGCCTAGGTCGCAGAGAAATGATAATTTTATTGATAAAACTTTCACAATTCTAGCGGATATTCTGACACGAATTCTACCTACTACTAAGAGGGAGAGGGAAGCTTCTATATATTACAGGGACGGTGCGATTCGAGAAGGGAGGCAATTTGGCACTATTCCCCATTAATTGGAGAAAACTCTCAATTTGAGAAGCCCACATTTGAGAAAGGTATTTTTCGATTGCCGAACAAATCCTTCGGTCGCGTATCCACGATTGATGCAGCCCCGCAAGCTACGGCTCCCGTCTCCCGCGGATCGAGGTATCAAGCAAGCAGGAGGTTAAACCTGTTAATTGGCGATACGCAGAAGGAAATCCTAGGAGTAAGCGTGGAGGGGGTAGACACCACTGGAGAAATCGGCGATACAAACTCTTCGTCAACCTCTGACTTCGATAAACGTTACGCGTTTTTGACAACGCCGGAGTCGCGATAACGACTAATTGCGATTGGGGTAACAAGCAACCATCCCGTTTGTATTTTGGATACCCCCTTAGATCATCGGAGATTGCCGGGGTGAATAATCCTCCGAGAAACGAAGCGTTGGGAACGAAGAAATTGCCAGGGAGTTTAGTTACTAATAATTCATCGACGGCGACGCAATCGACTCGGTAAAAAAACTCCTTGTAAGAAGGATGGTTAGATACCAGTTTTGTCAGACACTAACCCCCGCCTAGTTAAAAATCTTCTCAAGAGCAGGAATAATGATACTATTTAAATTGCTTCCTCGTAAATTAAATTGGGCAGGAGGAGCCGTATGATACAGAAGTTTCACGTGCGGTTTTGAATCGGGGCTTTTCTGCGTAAGCAACCGGAACGGATGTCGGCTCAATCAGAGGGAGAATATGCAGAAGCTTCGGGAAGTTACTACAAAGCCATGCGTTTGGAGATTGATTCTTACGACCGAAGTTACATACCCCACAATATAGGTCCTATTCATACCAGTAATGGGAACCATGCAAAAGCTTTGGAATACTACTTTCAAGCGCCGGAGCGTAATTCCTTTTCGCCACAAGCTTTTAATAATATGGCTGTGATCTGCCACCACGTGCGACTACCTACGCCTCGGGACTCCTCGGTTCATAACCAATCAACCAATGAAAAAGGCTTCCCCCAAGCATCTTCCCGTACGGGAGTTGCCGCGAGCTGCGGGATTCAGCCCTCTTCAAATCAATCCGGGTCTGGAGGAGGTAACTGGCCTAACCGTCCCATGGATAATTAACTAATTGAGGGGATGCAGCGTCGTAAGGATTTCTCATTGAAAATCTGGGTCGATACAATGAAACTGGCTCATTAAAAAAATTTATGCAACTTGTTTCTGTAGCAGAAGCGGTTGGAGAAACACTAAGTGGCGAGACACGGCGTAGTACCAAATCCCAAAGGAAAAAATTTCTCTAATTTTGAAAGATCCATGTTGAGATAGGGTAGTTAGTGACGGGAGAGATCGTTATTCTCTTCCCAATAGCTGTGAGTACGGAAAAGGTTTTATTCGGAACGAATATAATTGAAAACCTGACTATCTTTAGTTTTCCCACACTTCGGGAGTAGGGAGTAAGATTCATCCCTATCCCATAAGCTGGGAGCACAGTCGTGTGAGCCGTATGGAGTGGGAAACCCCCAAGTTCGGTTCTGAGGGAGGAGGTTACTGGGAAAGGAATCATCCATCCCTGTCGAGGAGAACAGGCCATTCATCAAGGAGATTTAGAGATTTCGGAAGCTTGGTTTAATCAGGCTGCTGAGTATTGGCGACGGGCAATAGCACTTTCCCCCGACAATTATGCCGAAGCACAGAATCGGCCGAAAATTACGGGACGCTCCTCCCCCTCTTATCGGTGGGGGAGTTGGAACGAGAGGATGAAAAAGCCGTGACTTCCTAAATTGGGAAGTAGTTAGGAATAAATAAGAATTTTTGTTTCTCAGACGTCGACCCCCCCCCCCCCCCTCGGACGGGCAATTAGTATTACTTCTCAAGTCCATCAGGCGCCGCTAAGCCGTGTAATAATACCACCGAAAGCCTATCCCGCATCATCTCTTCACTGTAGCTGTTCAAGTTTCAAATCTTAAGGGAGTTAACAAATTCTTGCATGTCAATGAAACCCTAACTTCTCATAAATTTTATATCTCCTGTTGGTAGGTTGTTGCTATCCCCTGCTCGAAGAGAGGAGAGTCCCAATGACTATTCGTTCGCCAGAACCAGAAGTCAAAATTATGGTAGAGAAGGATCCTGTAAAAACCTCTTTTGAGAGGTGGGCTCAGCCTGGACATTTCGCAAGAAATTTGGCTAAGGGTCCCAGTACCACTACATGGATTTGGAACCTACACGCCGATGCCCATGACTTTGATAGTCATACCAATGATTTGGAGGATATATCCCGGAAGATATTTAGTGCGCATTTCGGCCAACTAGCTATTATTTTCATTCGGTTGAGCGGGATGTATTTTCATGGAGCCCGCTTTTCTAACTACGAGGCATGGCTGAATGATCCGACACACGTGAAACCCAGTGCCCAAGTCGTTTGGCCAATAGTGGGTCAAGAAATACTTAATGGAGATGTGGGCGGGGGGTTTCAGGGCGTGCAAATAACGTCCGGATTCTTCCAACTATGGCGAGCTTCCGGAATAACTAACGAGTTACAGCTCTATTGCACAGCCGTGGGTGCTTTAGTTTTCGCCGGATTGATGTTTTTTGCTGGGTGGTTTCACTACCACAAGGCTGCCCCGAAATTAGCTTGGTTTCAAAATGTCGAATCCATGTTGAATCATCACTTGGCCGGTCTATTGGGATTGGGATCGCTAGGATGGGCGGGACATCAAATACACGTATCGCTCCCTATCAATCAGCTCCTAGACGCAGGTGTCGACCCCGAAGAAATACCCCTTCCTCACGAATTCATACTTAATCGTGATCTTCTAGCTCAGACGTATCCAAGTTTTGCAAAAGGATTAATCCCGTTTTTCACTTTGAACTGGTCGGAATACTCGGACTTTCTAACTTTTCGCGGCGGATTGAACCCGGTAACAGGGGGTCTGTGGTTGACTGATGCCGCACATCATCACTTAGCCATCGCGGTTCTCTTTTTGATAGCTGGTCATATGTACAGGACAAATTGGGGTATCGGGCATAGTACGAAGGAAATACTAGAAGCTCATAAAGGACCTTTTACAGGGGAGGGACACAAGGGTCTTTACGAGATTTTGACAAGTTCGTGGCATGCTCAATTAGCTATTAATCTTGCCACTTTGGGATCCCTAACAATTATTGTCTCTCACCACATGTATGCTATGCCTCCTTATCCCTACTTAGCTACTGACTACGCAACACAACTTTCTCTGTTTACCCATCACATGTGGATAGGGGGTTTCTTAATAGTGGGAGCAGCTGCACATGCGGCTATTTTCGTGGTAAGGGATTACGATCCAACTACTCAATACAACAACTTGTTGGATCGTGTTATTCGTCACCGTGACACAATAATTTCACATCTCAACTGGGTCTGCATCTTCCTCGGTTTCCATAGCTTCGGTTTGTATATCCACAACGATACCATGAGCGCCTTGGGGCGTCCTCAAGATATGTTTTCAGATACCGCTATTCAACTGCAACCAATATTTGCCCAGTGGATCCAGAATACTCACGCCTTGGCTCCCGGATCGACTGCACCTAACGCGGCAGCAGGCACCAGCTTGGCCTGGGGTGGGAGCGACTTAGTAGCAGTGGCCGGCAAGGTGGCCTTAGCTCCAATTCCATTAGGCACCGCAGATTTCTTGGTGCACCACATCCACGCATTCACGATTCATGTTACTGCACTAATATTATTGAAAGGCGTCTTATTCGCACGTAGCTCGCGACTAATACCCGACAAAGCAAATCTCGGTTTTCGCTTTCCCTGCGACGGCCCCGGAAGGGGTGGCACCTGCCAGGTATCTGCTTGGGATCACGTATTCCTGGGGCTGTTCTGGATGTACAACTCCATTTCAGTAGTTATATTCCATTTCAGCTGGAAGATGCAATCGGATGTATGGGGAAGTGTAAGTGAACAGGGAGCAGTGAGTCACATCACTGGAGGAAACTTTGCGCAAAGTTCAACGACAATTAATGGATGGCTGCGAGATTTTTTGTGGGCACAGGCTTCTCAAGTCATTCAGTCATATGGTTCTTCATTATCGGCATATGGGCTTCTATTCTTAGGGGCTCATTTTGTCTGGGCCTTTAGTCTAATGTTTCTATTCAGTGGTCGCGGCTATTGGCAGGAACTTATTGAATCTATAGTTTGGGCTCATAACAAATTGAAAGTTGCTCCTGTCACCCAACCCAGAGCTCTGAGTATTATACAGGGACGTGCAGTAGGAGTAACTCATTACCTTCTGGGTGGAATCGCCACAACTTGGGCATTCTTCCTGGCGAGAATCGTTGCAGTGGGATAATGGCTAGGAGGATTTGAGAAACATTACGGTATCAAGATTTCCAAAGTTCAGCCAGGGTCTATCCCAGGACCCAACTACTCGTCGTATCTGGTTTGGTATAGCCACCGCGCATGATTTTGAAAGTCATGACGATACTACCGAAGAACGTCTTTATCAGAAAATATTTGCATCTCACTTTGGTCAGTTAGCTATTATTTTTCTATGGACCTCCGGGAATTTGTTCCACGTAGCTTGGCAGGGCAACTTTGAAACATGGGTACAGGACCCATTACATGTGAGACCAATTGCCCATGCCATTTGGGATCCTCATTTTGGTCAACCGGCAGTCGAAGCTTATACCCGGGGGGGGGCTGCGGGTCCGGTCAATATTGCCTATTCAGGTGTATATCAGTGGTGGTACACTATCGGTCTACGCAATAACCAAGATCTTTACACCGGAGCCATTTTTCTGCTAACTATTGCTGCTTTGTTCCTACTAGCTAGCTGGTTACACCTCCAACCCAAATGGAAACCGAGCATTTCCTGGTTCAAAAACGCTGAATCTCGTCTTAATCACCACCTATCAGGATTATTTGGAGTCAGTTCCCTGGCTTGGACAGGCCACTTGATCCATGTAGCTATTCCCGAAGCAAGGGGCGGGCATGTCAGATGGAACGACTTATTGACTACTGCCCCGCATCCCCAGGGGTTGGGACCCTTTTTTTCGGGTCAATGGAGCGTTTACTCACAAAATCCTGACTCTAACACCCATTTGTTCAATAGCGCCCGAGGAGCAGGAACAGCTATTCCAACTTTCTTGGGGGGATTCCATCCACAAACTCAAAGTTTGTGGCTAACTGATATTGCTCATCACCACCTGGCAATAGCCGTCGTGTTTATAATTGCCGGCCATACGTACAGAACTAACTTTGGCATCGGACACAGCATGAAAGAAATTCTGGATGCTCACATTCCCCCGGGAGGTAAGTTAGGGCGTGGACACCGGGGACTTTATGATACGGTGAATAATTCCCTCCACTTCCAATTAGGACTTGCTTTAGCCGCTTTGGGAGTCATCACCTCCCTCGTTGCACAACATATGTATTCTTTACCCGCTTATGCTTTTCTAGCGCAGGATTATACGACCCAAGCCGCACTATATACTCACCACCAATACATTGCCGGGTTTGTCATGGCAGGAGCTTTCGCACATGGAGCCATCTTCTTTCTCAGAGATTATGATCCCGAGCAGAATAGAGATAATGTTTTAGCAAGAATGTTGGAGCACAAAGAAGCAATAATATCTCACCTAAGTTGGGCTAGTTTATTTTTGGGTTTTCATACGTTAGGTCTTTATGTTCATAACGATGTAATGTTAGCCTTCGGGACCCCGGAAAAACAGATTCTCATTGAACCCGTATTTGCTCAGTGGATCCAATCTGCTCATGGGAAAGCTTCATACGGTTTTGACGTGCTTCTATCTTCCGCAGATAGTCCGGCAAGTAATGCCGGTCGGGGCTTGTGGTTACCTGGTTGGTTAGATGCTGTTAACAGTAGCAATAATTCATTATTTTTAACGATCGGCCCCGGGGATTTTTTGGTTCACCACGCCATTGCTTTGGGTTTGCACACGACTACACTAATTCTGGTGAAAGGTGCGTTAGATGCACGCGGCTCTAAGTTGATGCCGGATAAGAAAGAATTTGGTTATAGTTTTCCTTGCGATGGCCCCGGCCGCGGGGGAACTTGCGACATTTCCGCTTGGGATGCTTTTTACTTAGCTGTCTTTTGGATGCTGAACACTATTGGATGGGTTACCTTCTACTGGCACTGGAAACACATCACTTTATGGCAAGGCAATGTTGCTCAATTCAACGAATCTTCTACGTATCTAATGGGATGGCTGAGGGATTATTTATGGCTAAATTCCTCGCAGCTTATCAATGGATATAACCCCTTTGGTATGAACAGCTTATCTGTGTGGGCGTGGATGTTTTTGTTTGGGCATCTCGTGTGGGCTACCGGGTTTATGTTTCTGATTTCGTGGCGCGGTTACTGGCAAGAACTCATCGAAACTCTAGCTTGGGCCCATGAAAGAACGCCTCTTGCGAACGTGATACGATGGAAGGATAAACCGGTTGCCCTTTCTATCGTTCAAGCACGACTGGTTGGATTAGCGCACTTCTCTGTGGGTTATGTATTTACCTACGCAGCTTTCTTGATAGCATCTACATCCGGTAAATTTGGCTAGTCCTTTTCGTTCAACTACCAAATTCATTGCTTGTTCTCGCGTTGTATTCACCCTCACTATGTTTCCTATTCGGCATACCGACTACCTACTTGTATCGTACCAATAATGCAATACAATTCTGCCCACCTACCTTTTGATTATGGCAAAAAAAAGTCTTATTGAAAAAGAAAATAGTAAGAAAAAATTGGTGAGAAAATATAATATCCTTCGCCAATTTTTGAGACAAGAGATTAGGAATAGTTTGCGGATACAGGATAAATTAATTATTTCCGAAAAACTGCAATCTCTACCACGCAACAGTGCACGTGTTCGTCTCCGTAACCGGTGCTCCCTAACCGGACGACCCAGATCCAATTATCGAGATTTCGGTTTTTCCAGACACGTGCTTCGCGAGATGGCACACACCTGTGTCTTGCCTGGAGTGTTGAAATCAAGTTGGTAGAAAAATTACTCCTCCCCCCCCCCTTTCCTCATTATCTACCGCCCGTCTTGGGAATTGAAATCTTACCTATCTATCTATCTATCTATCTATCTATCTATCTATCTATCTATCTATCTATGTATAGATAGATATCTACATCTATGTAGATAGGTAAGATAGATAGATGGATAGATAAGATACTGCAATTTACTCATCTTCATCATTTCCGATTCTCCATTATTTATGTCCGATATAACTCTTCAAGAGATGTATAATAATTACGTTAGAGGCATTCACTACGCGGGGTGGAGCAGCTTGGTAGCTCGCGAGGCTCATAACCTCGAGGTCACGGGTTCAAATCCCGTCTCCGCAAAGTTAACTGCCAATTATTTTTCTGATCCATCGCCAGTTCTTGCCGTGGGTTAAAAATAATCAATTTTTCAGTTTTACCAATTTACCGACGGTTTGCCCGTGGATGCAGCTTCATCGGTTCAATCAACGAAGTAAAAATCGAATTTACACTTCATCTATCTCGTCAGCATAGATTCCTCCATAGTAGATAGGCCCCTTTAACTCAGCGGCAGAGTAACGCCATGGTAAGGCGTAAGTCGTCGGTTCAAATCCGACAAAGGGCTGAAATAGTCATAGAATATGCCAATGGAGTAGTAGTCGTGCAAAATTTAGACATCCAGTACCTTTGGCTAGGCAAAGAAATACTGGAGTCAACATGGACCCTGTTCCGGGGAGGGGGGATAAATTTTTACTCCTAGTGTTTCGCAATGCAACTTCCTTATGGAACTAATTCGTCACGCGGAAAGAATATTGTCTTGTCTCCCGCGGCATTGGGAAATCAATTGTATATAACTTCTTTATTCTTACCTTGGGAGTCAAATGCAAATCCGGCAGGGGCAAAAAGAAATAGAAATAGATTTATTTTTATTTATATGTATTTACATCTGCAGTTGCGAAAGGGGAGGCAAAAGAATAGTTGCGAGTAGTTCCTCCCTGCTCACTGGATTAAAAAACAATTCTCAATTTTTGAAAAAATTATTACGAGTCTTTGGCACTCTCCCCGTTTTCCACACAAATAGTTGGAAACCGTTTGCACTGCTAGGACTCGAAGTGGAGACATAATTATTCTGTTCGATGCAAAAATTTCCAACACACCCTCCGTCGGAGATGAGCAACAATATGTTGCTACCCATTTCTGCTAGTCGAGACAAAAGATTTTTTTTTTCCTTTTTTGAAGTTTCCCGGGCATTGGTGAAATAAGTACCTAAATATCCTCGAAGTAGAAATAGATGCAAGAAAAAGTATAAGTTCCACGCATTCTTATGTATAACATACGTAAAATACTATTGTATAGCATACGTAAAATTCTATAGAAATTGAATATTTACCTCCCCCAGATTCTCGGAGACAACTCGTCTTTCCGTTGGATCAGGTTCGTTGTTGTGTTAAAATGGTTGGCGAAGTCTCGGAAGAAAAGGGGGGCTGACCTACTTATCAAGGAAATATCTGACAGAAGGGATCTCCCAGAGACAAGCAAGGGTGATAAATTGGGACGAGAAGCAGGGAGGAGAAATAATTGAACAAAAATGACAAACAGAAGAAATTGCAAGAAAGGTGAGAAGGGAAACGGAGAAGGGCAAGAAGCCCTTGTGGAAATCTTACGAGTTTCGATCTCGCACAACAAATTCTCGGAAAATGACTTCCCAACGATCTGGTAATCTCATATTTGAGAGAGCTATACCGACTTGTGGAGTGGAAGAAGAGGAATGAGGAACCCAGAAGTGGTTTGGGTAGCTTAGTGGGGGCAGATATGACAATTGCCATTGGAAAATCTTCCAAAGAACCGAAAGATTTATTTGACAGTATGGACGATTGGCTCAGAAGAGATCGTTTTGTATTTGTGGGTTGGTCCGGCCTACTACTTTTTCCTACCGCTTACTTTGCCCTGGGGGGTTGGTTCACGGGTACAACCTTTGTTACTTCGTGGTACACTCACGGATTAGCTAGTTCTTACTTGGAGGGATGCAATTTTTTGACTGCCGCGGTATCTACCCCTGCTAATAGTTTGGCCCACTCTTTGCTTCTCCTGTGGGGTCCTGAAGCACAGGGGGACTTCACCCGTTGGTGCCAATTGGGGGGTTTATGGACTTTCGTCGCTCTTCATGGTTCTTTCGCCTTAATAGGTTTCATGTTACGCCAATTCGAACTGGCTAGGTCCGTGCAACTACGCCCCTACAACGCCGTAGCTTTCTCTGCTCCAATTGCGGTTTTTGTCTCCGTCTTTTTGATTTACCCTTTGGGACAATCCGGTTGGTTCTTCGCACCCAGTTTCGGTGTAGCGGCTATCTTCCGATTCATTTTGTTTTTTCAAGGTTTTCATAATTGGACTCTGAATCCATTTCATATGATGGGAGTTGCGGGAGTTCTCGGCGCTGCCCTTTTATGTGCCATTCACGGCGCTACGGTAGAAAATACTCTCTTCGAAGACGGCGACGGCGCAAACACATTTCGGGCGTTCAACCCGACTCAGTCTGAAGAGACTTATTCGATGGTAACTGCAAATCGCTTCTGGTCCCAAATATTTGGTGTCGCTTTTTCCAACAAACGTTGGTTACACTTCTTCATGTTATTTGTGCCAGTAACGGGTCTATGGATGAGTGCTATCGGAGTGGTTGGTCTCGCCTTAAATTTGCGCGCGTATGACTTTGTCTCCCAAGAAATTCGTGCAGCAGAAGATCCTGAGTTCGAGACTTTCTACACCAAAAATATCTTACTAAACGAAGGGATCCGCGCCTGGATGGCAGCTCAGGATCAGCCTCACGAAAATCTTGTATTCCCCGAGGAGGTTTTACCCCGTGGAAACGCTCTTTAATGGAACTCTCTCGCTGGGTGGTCGCGATCAGGAAACCACAGGTTTTGCTTGGTGGGCGGGGAACGCCCGGTTGATTAATCTGTCTGGTAAATTGCTTGGTGCCCACGTAGCTCATGCTGGTCTGATTGTCTTTTGGGCTGGAGCTATGAATTTATTTGAAGTAGCTCACCTCGTATCGGAGAAGCCTATGTATGAGCAGGGATTAATTCTACTTCCCCACCTGGCAACTCTGGGTTGGGGGGTAGGTCCTGGTGGGGAAGTGGCCGATACCTTTCCTTACTTTGTATCCGGAGTGTTACATTTGATTTCCTCCGCAGTTCTGGGTTTTGGGGGCATATATCATGCCTTGATTGGTCCCGAAACTCTGGAAGAATCTTTTCCTTTCTTTGGTTACACTTGGAAGGATAAAAATAAGATGACTACAATTCTCGGTATTCATCTAATATTACTAGGTCTCGGCGCTTTCCTACTGGTTTTCAAAGCACTCTATTTCGGAGGGTTGTATGATACATGGGCACCCGGTGGCGGAGATGTAAGAGAAATTACGAATCTTACCTTAAACCCCAATATTATCTTTGGCTACCTACTGAAATCTCCGTTTGGCGGAGAGGGATGGATTGCAAGTGTAGATAATCTAGAAGATATTATCGGGGGACATGTGTGGCTGGGATCCATATGTATTTTCGGCGGGATTTGGCACATATTGACAAAACCGTTTGCCTGGGCTCGTCGAGCTTTCGTGTGGTCCGGAGAGGCTTACTTATCCTACAGCTTGGGGGCTTTATCTATATTTGGTTTCACTGCTTGCTGCTTCGTCTGGTTCAACAACACCGCATATCCTAGTGAGTTTTATGGTCCCACCGGTCCAGAAGCTTCTCAGGCTCAAGCTTTTACCTTCCTCGTCAGAGATCAACGTCTCGGCGCCAACATAGGTTCCGCCCAAGGACCTACTGGGTTAGGAAAATACCTAATGCGTTCCCCCACCGGAGAAATCATTTTTGGGGGTGAAACAATGCGCTTCTGGGATCTCCGTGCTCCTTGGTTAGAACCTTTAAGAGGTCCAAATGGTTTAGATCTTGGTAAGTTGAAAAGGGATATACAGCCATGGCAAGAGCGACGATCCGCGGAATATATGACTCATGCACCCCTGGGCTCCTTAAATTCCGTAGGTGGGGTAGCTACCGAGATCAATGCTGTAAACTACGTATCTCCCCGAAGTTGGTTAGCAACTTCTCACTTCGTTCTGGGATTCTTTTTCTTCGTGGGTCACCTATGGCATGCAGGTAGGGCTCGTGCAGCCGCAGCCGGCTTTGAAAAAGGAATTGACCGAGATACCGAACCCGTTCTTTCTATGACACCCCTTAATTAAAATCTGAAAAACGTGTCTAGATGACGAGGGAGTTGTGGCAGGAAAAGAAGAAATAAGTAAATAATTTCCCAGGCACTAACAAGTGAGGAATTAATAATTCCGCCTCCTTATGTTGTTGCTTAATCCATCACATTTATTTTAAATCTATCTATCCAAAACTGGATAGGTAGATTCCAACTCATCATCTAGTCATATGTGATATACCAAGTAGGGGTTTCTCTTTCGTATTGAAAGAGAACCTCTTCGTAATAGATCGCAGCTATCACCCTTGCCTGCTCTCTAGCTGATCCAAATGTTAGGAGAGAGAGGGATTCGAACCCTCGATGGCATCGAGGTGCCATGCCAGTTTTCAAGACTGGAGCCTTAAACCGCTCGACCATCTCTCCCAAATAGGAGAATTATTCCTCTGAAACTCGGAGGAAAAAAAAAGTGTAACCCATGTCTCCCAGATGATTGGGGGAGACAATTGAGTCGTGAGTGAGTGAGCTTTTGATTCTAAGATCTATTTTTACAGAGATAAACCTTTTTTCTTCTACCCTTGTCATGACACAACAGATGCGGGGTGTAAATATCGCTGCGTAAGATAAACATCTTCAATAGCGGGCGGGGTTGAGCTAACTTTTCTAGCTGAGAAGTGTCGTAGGGATTTGAGAAATTAGTCCTAAAAATAGACCTTTACTCCTTACAAGTGAGAACTTCGCAGCAGCTCCGTCGGATGGGGATTAAGTGGTACAGAAAATCAATTCCTCACGCGAAAGGAATCGGAATTATGACTACCGCTTTTCAATTTGCTTTATTTGCATTAATTGCTACCTCATTCTTACTAGTTGTCGGTGTGCCCGTAGCGTTCGCGTCTCCCGGAGGATGGTCCGGCAACAGAAATATTGTCTTTTCAGGGGCCTCGTTATGGATTGGATTAGTTTTTTTGGTAGGTATACCCAATTCCTTCATTTCCTAGGAGTCTGTTTTGGTTCTTCCCCTCGTAACTTACCGTTACGGGTGGGGAATCCAGATGTCAGACGAGACAAACAGATTTTCCACTGCCACTAGAAAGGATTTGCAATACACGATTCACTCTAAGTTAATTTTGTAAAAGGAAAAAGATGAAGTTATGTAGGTAACTTCAACCTTTCATCTTCATAGATTGGGAAAGGGGGTGCATCGAAATAGACTTTATTGGCAATAGACGCAATTTCATTCGTAAAATGAAATGACAGATTGCGCGGATATAGTTGAGTGGTAAAATCCCTCCTTGCCAAGGAGGTGACGCGGGTTCGATTCCCGCTATCCGCCTACTTCGGGGACAATAAAAAGGTTTGATCCTGAATGAAGAGACGTACCAATCTCCTCCCTGAAAATTTCCAAGTTTTTGCCACTCAAGATTTCGTTCGAAATCTCGGGGCGCAATAACTAGGTTGCATCATGGGTTGGTTATCAGTTTGGAACTGGATGCATATGAAACTCCAAATTTTCATTAGGAGGATGGGGAAAACTACTTGCCAATCTCCCATCCCAGCACTATACTCACTAGTGAAACGTTTTGCCTGACCGGATGGACGTTCTCGTATTAAAGATGGTTTTTTTTAAGTTGGCATTAAAAAAAAAAGATTTGAAATGGGGCGATATAGTCAAGTGGTAAGACAGAGGACTGCAAATCCTCAATTCCCCAGTTCGAATCTGGGTGTCGCCTGGAAGAAGAAGTGAAAAGTAACAATTTGGAGAATCAAATTCATTTAAATTTACTCACCCATTTAGGTAGGGTTTTTTGGGGATTGTTTGGTGTGCCGAAATCGGATACAGGTTGAGTTGCTCTATAGCTTGTTATAGCCTAACACATCCCACGTATCTCGACGAGTCACGCATCAACAATCCCAAGTCAAGTATATCACTACTTAGTCAGATGCAACTAGGAACCGACGAGTTTTTCTAAATTGAAGAAACCATCCAGTAACATTAAAAAAGACGGCTTGGGTTTATACATACTCGTCGTTTTTCGCCACTGGGGTAGTATCCTGCAGAAGCATATATATAATTTTTACTACGTTTTGTGACGCTTCTCAAAAATTAAAATGCATCTGAGCTCGAGGCTAGTTAGTGATCGGTAAGATTTTTGGGGAGTGAAAAGATAGGAATTATAACTACGGATTCAGTCACTATAGCTTGGGCTGCCTTGACGGCAATTTCTACGTTTTCGCTTTCGCTCGTAGCTCGGGGAAGAAGTGGGTTGTGACATGTGTCGAGTGGCTAATCGGTCCTTTGTTAAGTACTAGTTGATTTAGGAGCTACACCGCAGTAAAACTACACAAGCATATATCAATCAGATATACTTTCTTGTCTCTAAGATTTTTCCTAGCATCAAAATTTGAAAATTAAGCAAAAAATATAGATCTATATATCTATATTATTCAATTCCGGGGGAGAGCCAATTCTACGAGATGAGGGGTTTCAACGAACCTAAAATCATTCTTTCGACCCGTTGCTTCAGAAATTGGTGTAACGGGGTCATCGGTATTTCACCCCACTGGTAGTTGAAGCTGCAGATATTTTGTCTGAGGCTACAACTGCATCCGGGGCAAAAAGCTAGCTTCTTTTTAGTTTATCCCCTTTTCAAGTCTCTCACTTGCAGCTAAGCTTCTATTGCCGGATGCTTCACTCGACGCTGTTTTAGTAAATCTCCTTTTCCTATGAAGTAAATATGCGAGTAGAATAAATTGGATTTCCAACCCGTTGCTGCCTGTCGCGCGGATCCCCTCTTCGAGGGAAGCAGTACCAATTTGGTGGAATTGCTAGAAATTGATAGATCAAGAACTGATCTATTTCTAGCAATTCTTCTTGGAGTAGCGGGCAGAGAGCGTAGGCAGGAAAATTGTAAAGAAGTGGGATGGATGGGGAGGTAGCAATCACTAGATTAGCGAGAGGAAACCTAACCAAAAGACGTCGTTAGGCAGTAACAATTTGGTGATGCGACAGTGGCAACCATAAAGTCAGCAATTTACTATTTACTGTGGAATACCAAGTTTCATTTCACTGCATCTGCTTTGTGAAGAAAATTTAATCTCTTTTCATCTCCCCCCCAGTTGCCCCCTCCCCCCATACATTATAAGTCTAACGAGTTACCAATTAGAGTAGTTGAGAGCTACCCATTATTCTGAGCGGCCGTCTGAATGTAAAGAATGAGTAGAAAAGCTGTCGGAATTAGGATGAAAAGTGCGGTGGCTAGAAACGCAAGAATGTTTACTTCCGTATTGGTAGTTCAAATCATTAATCGGGAAATAAATTGAGTGGTCCTATCGGGAGGAACTCTCGGATTCCGTTATGAACCGTCGATTTCTAGTGAGTCGGGTTGACCAAATCAAAGATTATTAGTTAATAATAAGAATAAGGCGTTGACGCCAAATTTATGATATCGATTATGTAGTATATCACACGATTAGGTATGCAATACAATTAGATACTGGGAATATCTATTCCTAACTTCTACAAGGAGTTCAGATCTACTACTTTTGCTTCTAGCTAATCGGTTAGCTGCTACAACTTCTCGTAAGGGAACGAGAGATTTTGAGAAATTCTTTAACTTATTTAGTTTAATGTCGCCAAGAAAAAAGAGTTCTCTGGCCTCCCCAATTCCTCCAGATTGACAATTTGGGGGGAATAACCTAAGCTTTTAGCGGGTAATCTGGCCCCCATCGTCTAGAGGCCCAGGACACCTCTCTTTCACAGAGGCGACGGGGATTCGAATTCCCCTGGGGGTATTCGAGTTCCAATAACTTCTTTCCGCAAAGAAGAAGTGTATTGTTACTCCCGGCAAATCTTATGACAACTGGCCGATAATGAAATGGAAACTGTTGAAATAAATTGATTAGTCGAGCGACAACTCATGAAATAAAATCAAAATCTCCTTCCTACGGGTCGATGCCCGAGCGGTTAATGGGGACGGACTGTAAATCCGCTGGCGGTGCCTACGCTGGTTCGAATCCAGCTCGACCCAAAAAGTGAAATAGAAAGATGTAAATCTGTGTATATTATTTATAAGTGACATCTCTTGGCATCTAGGTAGGATAGGGAAAAGAACTCCGATGTGTTTTGTCACAGTCTTCCGTATCGGGATTGACGGGTCTCGAACCCGCAGCTTCCGCCTTGACAGGGCGGTGCTCTAACCAATTGAACTACAACCCCGAGCAGAAATTAGCTTAGTTGGAGTGTACGTAGTAATTGTCCCGGAGTCAACGATCCGTAATCCAATTTGTGCTAAAACAAGTGAAGGGGGGGGGGTAATTTCCCTTTCGACTTTGCCATGGAAAATAAAGGGAAATCAATGAAAAAAATCTTCAAGTTGTAGTAAGTTTTCAATCTTATATACTTTCCAAAGGCGTTGGCAATCAATTGTCCTAACCCAAAGAAAATCTTTTTACAATCTGTACAAATTTGGCTTCGTCGACTCACTCTATTCACGCTGGCCGGAATTGGAGATGTGAAAGATTGGTGATCCCAAAATTATTGGGAAGACATCCGCCTGTTCCTTTTAACAAGCTTTAGGTTTTCTTGACAACCAAAATTGCTGATGTGATATAATTACAAAAGACTTATTTTATAGATTCCCCGTTTATGCGTCAACTGCTGCTTCGCTCCGGATACTCCTCAGTCTTCTCGGCGAAAAAGTTGTTACAGAAGTAATTTTAAGTTTGTAAAATAGGAATTTTGCTTAGGTTCCCATCTCGCGGCTCGTCAAAAAGATTTCTTCTTCTTTGCATGATTTTTTTTTATTTTTGAAATATCAAAATATGTGCATGGAATTTCCTTTCCTACTTGCCTTTGCAGAATTGCGAAAGTGGGAATAGAAAGAGATAATTCCGTGAAGAAATATTTGCCCATATTTAGCTACTAACACCCACTCATCTATCTACATTCACAGAGAATAGATATTCCTCCACCTTGAGATATATACATATGTATACATGGATATGCATCTCCGTCATAGGAAAGGGAAAATTGCAAATCATAGCAACTCCCCTGGGAGGAGGAAGTGGAGATACAAAGATGTAGTCTGTGAAATTTTCTTCAGAGGTAGGTCTAGATGTATCATTATCATCTCGTCAGGAGGAAGTGGAGATATGCCCGTACTGCCAGAACTTGCACAAGTTCAATTTGAAGGATTTAGTCGTTTCGTTCATGAAAAATTGCTTAAGGAACTTGAAAATTTCCCAAAAATTAAAGATACAGATAAGGAAGTAGAATTCTGATCTATTGGAAATCGGTACCAATTGACAGAACCTTCTCTCGAAGAGGGAGATGCTGCGTATCAATGCATTACGTATTCCGCTGACCCATATGTACCAGCTTAACTCATTTGTAACAAAGACCAAGTAGTGCAAGAAGAAGATGTACGACTCGGATCTATTCCTTGGATGAATTCCAGAGGAACATTTATTATTAACGGAATCGCTAGAGTTTTAGTTAGTCAAATACTGAGGAGTCCTGGTATTTACTACAACCGGGAGTCGGATCAGAGAGGAATTCTCGCGTATACTAGCACCGCAATTTCAGATTGGGGAGGGAGATTTAAGCCGGAAATGGACGGGAGAAATAGAATATGGGTTCGTATCAGCAAGAAGAAAAAAATATCTATTTTCATTCTACTAGTAGCTATGGGGTTAGGCAAAAGAGATATTCTACAGAATTCCCGTTACCCAAAGATTTTCTCAAAAATGTTCGAGAGACAAAAAGAAATTATTGAATCTCCGGAGGATGCCATAGCAGAGCTGTACAAACACCCATACTCTGCTACAGACGCAGATGTACTATTTTCGGAATCCATATTTAGGGAATTATAGAAGAGGTTTTTCCGGCATAGATGCGAATTAGGGCGAATTGGCAGACGAAACCTGAATATCAAGCTAACCCTTGATGTACCCGAAACGGAGTATTTTTTGCTACCCCAAGACATATTAGCAGCCGCGGATCACTCAATAGAAATAAGTTACGGAGAGGGCAAACTCGACGATATAGATCATTTGAAAAATAGACGTGTTCGATCCGTTGCAGATTTGCTTCAGGAACAATTGAAACTAGCTCCAAACCGTTTGGAGAATTTGATTCGATAAAATTTATCTAGAGCCGTTAGGCGCAAACGAGCAATCACTCCCCGGGGGTTGGTGACACCTGCGCCAGTAATAGCAGCTTTCAAGGAGTTTTCTGGTTCACACCCCCTCTCCCAATTTTTGGACCAAACAAATCCATTATCAGAAATGGTTCATAAACGAAGATTAAGCTCTGTAGGTCCCGGCGGGTTAACACGTCGAACCGCTAGTTTTCAGGCTAGAGATATTCATTTCAGTCATTACGGCCGCATCTGCCCAATCGAAACATCGGAAGGTATGAATGCTGGCCTGATTTCTTCACTAGCTATTCAGGCAGGAGTGAACAATTCGGGATCTCTGGAGAGCCCTTACCTAAAAATGTTAGATTCGTCTGGGGAGGAGCAGTTAGTCAATTTATCACCCGTCGAAGATGATTATTACCGAGTAGCAAATGAAAATTTACTACTATCCGAATGGAGAGGTTCGGAGAAGGAAATTATACCAGTGCGATATCAACAAGAATTTCTCAGCGTCCTCTGGGAACAAGTTGATTTTCGAAGCATTCATCCTCTCCATCATTTTTCAATCGGAGCTTCTCTTATTCCATTCATTGAACATAATGATGCAAACCGTGCTTTGATGGGTTCCACCACGCAACGTCAAGCTGTTCCACTTATTAAGCCTGAGAGATGCATTGTAGGAACTGGGTTGGAAAGTCAAGTAGCTTTGGATTCGGGAAGTGTAGCTATATCCGGACGGGACGGTAAAATTTGCTATATTGATGGTAATAGAATTGAGCTATCTCTTATCCACGAGGCGAAAGGCAACGAATCGGCTACACCTACCGCAACTAGGGAATTAAAAATATACGAACGTTCCAATAATAACACCTGCATGCACCAAAAACCCGCGGTTTCACCGGGGGAACTGGTTAGGAGCGGAGAAATCATAGCGGATGGGGGAGCAACTGCCAGGGGGGAACTAGCTCTGGGTAAAAATATATTAGTAGCTTACATGCCGTGGGAAGGATACAACTTTGAAGATGCGGTCTTGATTAGTGAACGTCTTATCTATGAAGATCTTTTTACATCAATTCACATCGAAAAACATGAGGTTGAAATTTGTGCAACAAATCAAGGACCCGAGCGGGTTACCAAGCAAATACCTCAACTGGATAGTTATTTACTTCGACACCTCGACGACGATGGGCTTGTAGAATCAGGATCTTGGGTGGAGGCCGGAGACGTTTCGGTAGGGAAACTGACGCCTCAGGAAGGGGCAAGTTCATCACGTGTTCCAGAAGGAAGATCGTTACAAGCCATTTTCGGGATACAATTGGTTAACGCAAGAGAAAGTTGTCTAAGAGTACCTATTGGTGGAAGAGGTCGAGTCATTGATGTGAGGTGGGTATACCCCGAAGACGATGCCACAAATGATTCGGAATTAATTCATATTTATATATTGCAAAGACGTAAGATACAAGTGGGTGACAAGATAGCCGGTAGGCATGGAAATAAAGGTATTGTATCAAAAATAGTACCCAGGCAAGATATGCCCTATTTGCAAAACGGTACGCCGGTCGATATGATATTAAGTCCCCTGGGAGTACCTTCACGAATGAATGTGGGACAGATTTTTGAATGCCTGCCTGGGTTAGCCGGGGAGTTTTCAGAAACTCATTACCGTGTGGTACCCTTTGACGAAAGATATGAACGGGAAGCTTCCAGAAAACTAGTCTTTGCCGAACCTCACGAGGCGGGTGCGCGGACCAATAATCCGTGGCTATTCGAACCCAGTCACCCCGGAAAGAGTCGATTAATCGATGGACGAACAGGTGATCCCTTCGGACAATCTATTACAACTGGAAAAGCTTATATAATGAAACTTATTCATCAGGTTGATGATAAAATTCACGCACGATCTAGTGGTCCCTACGCACTTGTTACACAGCAACCTCTCAAGGGGAAATCAAGACGGGGGGGACAACGAATTGGAGAAATGGAAGTCTGGGCTTCGGAGGGATTTGGGGTATCCTACACCTTGCAGGAAATGCTTACGATTAAATCAGATCACATTCAGGCTCGCTACAAAGTACTTGGTGCAATTACGACTGGAAAACCCGTTCGCAAACCTAATACCGTTCCAGAATCTTTCCGATTGCTAGTTCGGGAGTTACGACGTATGGGCCTAAATTTGGAACGCAATTTCATACTTGAAGAGAATTTGGGAAGGGAAATTGAAAATATTTGATATTTCATCGAAATTTATTTTGTGAAAAATTAATTGAGAGTTTATTATGATTCATCGAACTAATTATCAACAACTTCGGATTGGACTGGCTTCTCCCGAACAGATCCGCAGTTGGGCCGAAAGGGAGTTACCTAATGGAGATGTCGTCGGACAAGTTGATTAACCTTACACGTTGCATTATAAGACTCGCAAACCAGAGAGAGATGGGTCGTCTTGCGAAAGGATATTTGGGCCTACAAAAAGTGGAGTCTGTGCTTGCGGAAACTGCCGATCTGTCAATGGCGAAGAGAAGTATTCCAGATTTTGCAAGCATTGCGGAGTCGAGTTTACTGACTCCCGAGTTCGTAGGTATCGAATGGGATACGTCAAACTCGCGTGTCCAGTAACCCACGTATGGTTTCTAAAACGAATCCCTAGTTATATTGCAAATCCACTTGCCAAACCTCTTAAAGAATTGGAAAGCCCAGTTTATTGCGATGCGTGACTCGAATTCACATGTTGATCGGCATAGATTTGATACAATCTGTCATTCCATTTGGGAATTGGAGGCCTCTAACCGACGCGTCCCTCGATCAAAATCTAAAGATGAGGAAGTCTCGCGCAACTCGGAAGAAAATAGGAAATCTATTGCGTAAAAACCGAGGAATCCTCCCCATGGTTAGTTTCTGGTAGAAAGAGAGAAAATCCGCCAAACTAATTACATCGGGCTTCGTGAAAAAAATAAATAAAATATTTGTTTCAGTTAGTAAACAAATATTGAAATGCTTCCTAACATGACCCTGATCCTTTGGCCCTTTTTCTTTTTGCTGCTAGGAAAGACTCTAGATATGGTTAGGGGAAGCTACTCATCGCATATACTTCCCGAATCAACTGATAGCCATCGAAGTGGAGTGAAAACCCAAAGGGGGGAAGTGATCACATTAGGAACAAGAAAAAAAATTTCCGACTTATGATGGGGAGGTGAAGAAACTACTTCCTCCCGTATAGGATCATCCAAGATGGATAAATTGAGACTACTTGAGAAATACGATTTGGAACTCGAGTACTGAACAGCTATTTCTGACGGGGCGATACTCTATGAGATTATTCTATGAGATTAGAATATATTATTGTGCTTCGAAAACATTTAATTAATCTAAATTTGGTAATAGTTATTTGAGCCGGATGAAGGGAAACGCTCTTGTCCGATTCTGGGGGGGGGTCAGCCAACCTATCCCAATCTTTTTTTAGCTAGGCCCGTGGCCGAAAGGCCCGCTATATTGAGACTGCGAGGGCTGTTCAATTACGAGGACCGAGCCTGGAGAAACATACTTCCCATTTCTTTTTCTACCCGAAATTATGAGATGCTTCGAAAAAATGAAATCGCTACTGGGGGAGATGCTATCAAAAAAGGATTATCTAGCTTAGATTTGCAAAGTTTCCTCGATTGCGCATATTTAGAGTGGCAGGCGTCAGCGAGACAGAAGCCAATTGGAATTGAATGGGAAGATCGAACAATTCGAAGAAGGAAAGATCTTCTGATCAGGAGGATTAAACTAGCCAAGGATTTTTTACGAACGAATATGAAACCTGAATGGATGGTTTTGGATTTTATACCGGTTCTACCACCTGAATTAAGACCAATAGTCGAATTGTATGAAGGTGAATTGATTACCTCTGATCTTAACGAACTTTATAGGAAGATTATTTACCGAAATAATACTCTCAGAGAATTCCTATCGGGCAGTGAATTTACACCGGAAGGATTAATTGTTTGCCAAAAACGACTTGTTCAAGAAGCTGTAGATGCTCCCATCGGTAGTGGTATACGTGGGCAACCGACGAGGGATATCCATAATAGACCCTACAAGTCATTTTCGGAGGTTATTGAGGGCAAGGAGGGACGATTTAGAGAGAATCTACTGGGCAAGCGGGTCGATTACTCGGGTCGCTCAGTAATTGTTGTCGGCCCGTCTCTTTCATTACACCAATGTGGATTACCTCGAGAAATGGCAATTGAACTTTTCCAAGCATTTGTAATTCGCAACTTGATTGGGTGACACCTTGCCTGTAATTTACGAGCTGCTAGGTGCATGATACGGAAGGGGGATCCCGTAATATGGGAAGTTCTTCGGGAAATTATGCGGGGCCATCCTGTACTGCTGAATCGGGCACCTACTTTGCACAGATTGGGCATACAGGCGTTTCAGCCCCTCTTGATAGAGGGACGCGCCATTCGTCTGCATCCATTGGTTCGTGGGGGGTCTAACGCAGATCTTGACGGGGATCAGATGGCCGTTCATGTCCCTTTATCTATTGAAGCTCAGATCGAAGCTCGTCTCCTGATGTTTTCACATCTCAATCTACTATCTCCCGCTACAGGCGATCCCGTATCTGTACCGAGTCAGGACATGCTTCTTGGTCTTTATGCACTAACAATTGGAAGTAGGCAAGGAATTTATAGAACTAGATATCTCAGTTTTAGAGACGGGGTTGACCTATATTTTGCCAAACTACTCCATTTCAGCAGTTACTGCGACTTACTTCGGGCCAGGGAATCAAGACAAGTGGATTCCCCTAGTCTATTATGGCTTCGATGGAAAATCGATCTGCAAATTATTAGTTCGAAAACCCGCGAATTACCTTCCGAATCTCATTACGAATCGTCAGGAACTTCTTTTCACTTCTACGAAAGTTGCCGAATTAGAAAATGTCTAGATGGATATATCTCTAGTATGTATGTACTTACAACGGCCGGTCGCATTTTATTCAATCAACAATTGAAGGAAGCGATGCAAGGTGTATCCAAGAATTCTTTTTCATACACCACCTCAATTACGCCGGGTACATAAACAAATTGTAGGTCTAATACTAATAGTAGTTAGGTCTAATACTAATAGTAGTAATGAAGTAGTAGTAATGAAGAATGATGAAGCTTTTTCTTATAGGCGATGGGTGAAGAAATAAAATGAATCAATTTAATGAAGTTAATAAGTTAATAATAGAAAGGTTGCTAAATCCTGCGATATTAAACAACATATATATATATATGAAGTTGAGGTCTTCATAATGATGGATCGAAATGAATTACCTTTCTGCAATAAGACGATCGATAGGGCTGCGATGAAACGCCTCATCGGCAAGTTAGTTGTTTGTTTCGGAATTGCGTCTACAACAAATATCTTAGATCAAGTTAAGGTCTTGGGTTTTCAGCAAGCTACAAAAGCATCTATCTCATTGGGTATCGATGACCTTTCAGCAGTACCAACCAGAGGTTGGCTTGTGCGAGACGCGGAGAAATAAGGTTACGTCTCGGAGCGGCATTACCGCTGCGGGAGTCTGCATGCCATAGAAAAGTTGCGTCAATCAATTGAAGCCTGGTATGCTACAAGTGAATGTTTGAAACGAGAAATGAATCCAAGTTTCAAGATGATTGATCCTTTGAATCCAGTTCACATGATGTCTGTTTCGGGAGCCCGAGGAACTATCTCCCAGGTCCACCAGCTGCTTGGCATGAGGGGATTAATGGCGGATCCCCGAGGTCAGGTAATTGACCTACCCATCCGAAGAAATTTGCGCGAAGGCTTATCCCTGACAGAGTATATTATTTCTCGCTATGGCGCCCGCAAAGGGGTTGTGGATACCGCCGTACGAACCTCAGACGCCGGATACCTAACACGTAGACTTGTCGAAGTTGTTCAACATATCGCTGTACGCAAGAAGGATTGTGAAACTGCTAGAAGTATCGCTTTTTCGACTTCAAATACTGGCGAACAGAGACGAGGGTTTCTTGGAACTACGTCGCGTCAGGGATTGGTTGGACGTGTGTTGGCAGATCATGTCTACTGGGATGCAAGATGTGTAGCCACCCGTAACCAAGATATCAGTGACGGATTGGCTAGTAACTTGATGGTGTCTTCGCAGCCAATACATGTGAGATCTCCTTTGACATGCAAAAGCATTTTCTGGATTTGTCAGTTCCGTTACGGTTGGAGTCTTGCCCATTGCGACTTAGTGGAATTGGGTGAAGCCGTTGGGATCATTGCGGGTCAATCAATTGGAGAACCGGGAACTCAATTGACGTCGAGGACTTTTCATACAGGCGGAGTATTTACGGGGGATATTGCAGAGTACGTACGAATTCCATTCAATGGACTTATTAATTTTGACGAAAAATTACTTTATCCAACGCGTACGAGGCACGGGCATCCTGCTTGGATGTGCCGAAACGATCTACCCCTTCTTATTGTAAATTCCGGTGGTACACACGACTCTGTGATTCCAGCCCAGAGTCTGCTTATGATTCGAGCTGGTCAATATGTTGAGTCGCAACAAGTTATCGCGGAAGTACGAGCCAAAGAGTTTCCTCCCAAAGAATGTATTAGAAAACCTATTTCTCCAAACTCGAGGGGAGAAATTCACTGGAGTAAATTCGTTTGGCACGTTCGTGATTCCATCTGCAATATCGCCCGTCTCGTACGAGAAGCGAACCATATATGGATTCTTTCGGGATCTCCAGCCAAATTTGACGGCAACTGTTTTTTTCATGGAGATCAAGATAGAGTTAGGATAGAACCACACCCTATTGAAAAGAGACGCAATCGCTCAGAGGGAATTTTTGAAGCACAAGCAGTTGTCAGCAACTGCATAGATCTCCAAAAAGGGATTCAAGAATTTGGAACCGATTCAAAATATTTTTCAAATTGGTCAAAACGCCCGAAATCCAATTACATCCTTTCGAATGTCCGGTTGGAGCGGTCCGAGCCAGAGAACTCAGTTTCTTTGCTGATGGAACGATGCCAAAAAAATCTCAACGAGTTAGATTTCGTAAGTATCAATGTTCAATTAAACAATAGTTCGCATCAGGGTCACATTTTTGCCACCTATGAAAACTTTGAGTATCGAACCGTCGTATCGGGGATCATAAAGTATGGCACTGTAGAAATTAAACCTGTCAACCCGAAGAAACTACATTTGGATGATGGGACAGGGAAGATAAGTTCTCGTCCTTGGTACAGGGTAGTTAAAAGAGGAAATTTCTTCCCGATTCCAGAAGAGGTTTATCTTACGCACGAACCCCCGTCGTCTATTTTGGTGACAAATAATGCTATTGTCGAAAAAGGTGTGCAAATCACTAACAATATTGCTACCAAATCAGGTGGATTGATTCGGATTGGAAAAAGATCAAAAGATGTTACTACAATAAGAATTCTACCCGGACATATTCACAATCCAGAGAGGCGAGCTAATATACCCAGGCGAGGTGATACATTAGTAGCGCCAGGCAAGATGATTTCTGATGACATTGAAGTCAAAAATTGGATTTACCTACAACCATTTACATTTCGCAGAAAAAGAAAAACCTTTGTCCCGATGACACCAGTTATCGAATATGACTTATCTAGCGATTCTCTGGCACAAGTAGCATCTCGCTTTGACAAGCCGAAAACGCAGAGACGCGCAAAAGCCGAAACCATTTCGTTCATCTCTCGCAGAGATAGGGAAAGAATTGAAGTAATTAACGATGTGGCTACTCAATTAGTTCGAACTTGTTTGATGATGGAATGGCAGAAATATTTGCACGAAACCCTTCCTAGAAAGAGAAATTATTTCTCCCTCATCAGTGTAAAAATAAATTATTTGCTCAAAAGTTTTCTTCAGGTAAATCCAATGGTATCCCCCCCCACACGAATAGGATTCAAGGTTAATGGGGTTTTTCAAGCATCAACGCCTCCCAGCAAACTATCCCCTGCTCAACTTTATTTGCCTAACAGTTGTTGTGAATCAGTTGTCAACTACCAAAGTATCATTCATTTGACTTCGGAACCGACCGCTTCATTCTTGATCTTATCGCCATTCAACCTGTCCCGTAACAATTTAGTTCTTGATGCAAATGATGGCAGTTGCGAAGGAGAAATTGAGAAATATTTCCACGAGTCGGAGGATGGTTTCTCCCGCATCAGCGGGAAGAGAAAAAATATTTTACCGAGTTCTAAATCTAAATTTATTTCAAAAGATTATGCAAATCCAATTGCTGAAGGAGGATGGATTAAAATTAGAAGAGCGAGTTCCAGTCTCGGCCAGAGGGAAGCTGAGCAAGTAGGCCTAGTGGGTACTTCGCGGTTTATCTTTCGTTCACCCATTCCCCATCACCTCTCATTTGGCGGCAAAGCTTTTTCTAACAAAAAAGGCTTTGTTGATTATTCGATAGATAAGTTGGTACATCAACATTTCTATCTGATTGATGAAAGCAAATTACTATTAAGATGTCCCATAAATTTTCGTGGTGGAAAAAGTTTATTGGACAAACCTTCTTATTTACCAACAAAAGGGCTTAGGCAAAAAATAATGTTAATTAGTCTGGGACTACCGATCGGTGGCAGTCGATATCTACATAGAGATCGCACATGTCTCCAGTCTGGTCAGGTCATGGCCATTCATCAAGATTATTTATTAGTCAGAACGGGTAAAACCTTTTTGGCAACCCGGGGAGCAAATCCCCATAAGATTTCCGGGGACATCATTGAGGAAGGAGATACGTTAATAACATTGCCGTATGACAGATTGAAATCTGGAGATATTACTCAGGGTCTCCCAAAGGTTGAGCAACTCCTGGAGTCCCGTTCCATCGTTTCTATTCCAGCAGGAATTGGAGATCTTTTTGAGAGATGGTGTCAAAATATTACTAAATTAATTGGGAATCCCTGGAGTCACTTGCTAGGTGCTGGAAGAAGTATGGAGCATTGTCAACTAATTCTAATTGATCAAATTCGAAAAGTTTATGAATCCCAAGGGGTACGAATATGCGACAAGCATCTAGAAATTATTGTCTGCCAATTGACATCGAGGGTCGTAGCATCTGAAGATGGGGTAACTAATGTATTCCCACCTGGGGAGCTTGTTGAGTTGTCACAGGCGGAACGTATGAATCGTGTGTTAAAAAAATCGATTTCTTATGAGCCTATTGTCTTGGGAATGACAAGAGCTTCTCTTAGTACTACTAGTTTTTCAGCGGAAGCAAGTTTTCAAGAAACTACTAGAGTATTGGCTAAAGCTGCCCTTCGCGGCCGAATTGATTGGCTGAAAGGGTTGAAAGAAAATGTTGTGATTGGCGACTCCGTTCCCGTCGGAACGGGTAGTCCAGACATCTATTGTCAATTAAGCGTAAGTAAAGAAAAAAAATCTCGTTTGGCAAGTGGGGATAGTAAGAAGTCGATAAAATGGGAGACCAAAAGTAATCTAGGGAATCATCATAAAAAACAGAATTTCAATCCCAGTTTCCTCACCCGTGAAGAATTGAATCGATCTCTCACTCGTCTTCATCTTGAGATATGATAAAAAGTGGCCGACGATTTCTTCACGTATTCCAAACCGCGAAACGGCTCACTGGATTGTACCAATTTACCAAATTTAGTTAAAATGAGACGGATTCACATCTGTTTTCATAAAAGAGGGGAAGATGCAACAGAAAAATCGGACTATCGACTCGGAAGGAATGATGGCGGCAGGAATTCACTTTGGACATCAAACTCAGAGATGGAATCCAAAGATGTCTCCTTATATATTTGCAGAACGTAAAGGTGTTCATATTCTCGACTTAACTAAGACTGCTCGTCTCTTATCTGAAGCTTGTGACTCGGTATTTGATGCAGCAGTAGAAGGAAAGGAGTTCTTGATGGTGGGTACGAAGAATCAAGTAACTGATTTAATAGCATCAGCCGCACTGAGATCTCAATGCCATTATGTAAACGAGAAATGGTTAGCTGGTACATTAACAAATTGGGTCACTACAGAGACACGTCTCCGCAAGTTTCAACACTTACAAACTGGGAGCGATACGGGGGAATTCGACCGACTTCCAAAACGGGAGGCCGCGATTTTGAAAGGATAATTGGTCAGATTAAGAAAATGTCTAGGTGGAATTCAATATATGTCAGATTCACCCGATATTGCGATAACTACCGATCAACACGAATAATCTATTGCCCTCAAAGAATGCAGTATTCCCGGTATTCCCACAATTTGTATTGTCGATACAGATTGCGACCCAGATCTTGTAGATGTTCCAATTCCTGGTAATGATGATGCTAGATCCTCGATCCGATGGATATTGGATAAACCAGCCTTAGCTATTTGCGAAGGTCGTTCAAACGTAAAGGTAACTTGATGGGCCGAAAGGCGGCTACCTATACACATCCTCACTACCTCGGCGACTTGCAACGAAATGCCCAAAGGCATCATTTGAAAAAATAGGTTGATTTGGTAGATCGTAGAGTTTGATGGAAAAGGAACTTGCCTCTTCCTATTCAGAACATTTATGTGATGAGAAATAGTTTAGATAATTTTGCTCCTCATTGGGAGGGGGGGGAGGGGGTATCATGCAAGTTGAGCAATTGCAAATTAATGAAATTGATAATCCGCATCAAGTATCGAGTGTAGAAGTAGGTTAACATCTCTACTGGCAAATAGGAAATTTTCAAGTTCATGCACAGGTTCTTATAACTTCTCGGGTCGTTGTCGCCATATTGGTAGCTTTACCCGCCGTCACTACCGGCAAATTGCAATCAATACCAACTGGTACACAAAATTTTATCGAGTATGTTCTTGAATCTATTCGAGATTCAACCAGGACCCAGATGGGGGAAGAGGGATATCGACCCTGGGTCCCATTTATTGGTACGATGTTTCTATTTATTTTTGCTTCTAACTGGTCAGGTGCTTTGCTACCCTGGCGAATCATTCATTTACCTCATGGGGAGCTGGCTGCACCTACGAACGATATTAACACCACCGTTGCACTAGCCTTGCTTACATCAGTAGCACATTTTTACGCGGGTTTGCACAAGAGGGGTTTTAGCTACTCTGGCAAATACATACAGCCAACTCCGATACTCCTACCTATCAATATTTTGGAAGACTTCACTAAACCCCTATCACTTAGTTTCCGACTGTTTGGAAACATTTTGGCTGACGAGTTGGTAGTAGCTGTTCCCGTCTCCCTAGTACCCCTAATCGTCCCTGTACCTACGATGCTTTTGGGATTGTTTACAAGTGCCATCCAAGCTTTAATCTTTGCCACTTTAGCTGCAGCTTATATCGGGGAATCCACGGAAGGTCATCATTAGTGGAATGAATGAGGAAACGGAACTCTCATTTAGTTGCTGCAGGAAATTCCTTTTGGGTACAATCCGGCGGGTTACTTACTATAGCGAGAAGAAGCCGTTTATGTGGTATCATAGTACTACATTATGAAATGACACCCGTGTTTCCCTCCCTTCCCTTTCGTCACTTTCAGTATTCCCGAAAGGAGATGGTTCTTTCACTCACAAATATCCACTGTCTACACACAGATCAAATCAAATTGTTTGAAGTTTTCAATAGACAAATAGGTAGAGAAAAAAGAAGTGATGAGTCTCCGCGCCGGGCTTAAATGTTTCATGATACTTTTGTGCTGGGGGGGATCTACATTGTTTTTCCGTCTCTCGTTCAAGCCGGTGATGCTAGATTCTAATTGTGTTTATCCCGATAAAGTAAGGTTATTCCATTTTACTGTTACTAGGGCTAGGGAAGATGTGGTTTGACAAGTGATTGCTATTAATCCCGAATATTCAGAATTATTTTCTAGAACTTCTACCTAATTAAGAAATCCAAGTTAGTTGAGAAATGTTTCCGACCGACGTCTAGGTGGAAGTGAAGTAGATGTTTCTTTCCTAAATCGTTGCCTCCACCAGTTGGACATCGACTAAATGGAAATATGCAGGTATTTTGGAGCACCTTACCAGTCCCGACTATGTGGAATTAATTTCCCAATTTTTATTCTTCAATAAAAAAATCTTTACCAAATTGAATTTTATTCAGACTCGTTTATTCATACTCGATGGAGTAAGCAAAATCGACCAAAGTTCCTAGATTAAATAGGAGGAGACTAATACGAATCCATTGATTTCTTCCGCTTCCGTCATCGCCGCCGGGTTAGCTGTAGGCCTTGCCTCAATCGGACCCGGTGTTGGTCAAGGCACTGCCGCGGGTCAGGCAGTCGAGGGTATAGCAAGACAGCCAGAAGCAGAAGGTAAGATACGAGGCACTTTATTGTTAAGTTCGGCTTTCATGGAAGCTTTGACAATTTATGGATCAGTTGTAGCTCCAGCCCCGTCATTCGCAAATCCGCCTGTCTAAACCATCTCTCGCGAGGAAGAAGAAATAAGTTTAAGTTTAAGGAGAATTAATTAGATATCTCGATTGCCCTCCCCCTCCGACTACCCCCCCCCCCCCCCCCCGGGGGGGGCAATGTTGTCTCCTTATTTATTTGACCAAGCTTCTGACTCGCCTCTCCGTCTCCCCCTCCTACCAAACTACCAAATGGAAAAGTTTCAGTAAATTTCTGGTTTAGAGAAACCACGAGTCGTTGCCAAAATAGATGACTCATTTTGCTTCTTCAGTGACTGTTTCCCTTCGCTCCCCAAATAATTTGCCAATTCTTGCTAGGCTGGATCAGAAATTGCCCAAAACGTAGAACCTTCGAGGAGGGAAAGGAATACGAGAAGTGTAAGTGAGATCGTCGCTCCCTCGAGTTACTGGTCCCTCGCTGGAACTATTGGTCTAAATACTAATCTATTTGAGATAAACCTAATTAACTTAATCCTAGTACTAGGTATATTATTTTATTATGGAAAGGGGGTGTGTGCGAGTCGTCTATCTAAGTAAGAGAACTGATTTCCTCAGTTGCACCTGAATTGATAAGTTAGGGGAGGTGCAAAACCCCGACGAATTACCTGCAAGTGAATGTAATGCAGGAACCAGAGCATTCCGCACAATTGGTGAAACCCCGATTCTCACCGATCAATTCCCGGGATTTCGTTAATATGGTTAAAGTGGCTTGAAGTCTTGGCAAATTTGGGTTTTCTTTTCCCTGTCGCATAACTCAATCCGCGGTAGAGAATGCATAATTCGTTACATGGCGCTCGTATCGGGGATGCTTCAACTTCTCCTTCCACTTCTCGGGAGACCTTTCTGTCTAAGTAGATAGGGGAGTTGATTTATTCTAATCTCGCTTAATTTGCCGAAGAGACAACCCATCCGAAACGAATACTACTTAGAGGAAACGGCTTCCAAAAAATTTGAATAATTTTTTTTGGGAGAGCTACCGAATTACACCTTCTCGAAAAAATATCAGTTATTCCATCCGAACTTATTCGGGGTGAATCCTGATAGTCGAGACGGAAAGGGGGAAGCAGGCCCGAGTAGGATTGATCACCTTTTAGCTTTCCTAATTTAATTTATCGTGATAGACGGGCACGAAAGCCGAATGGATTGAAATACCCATGTTCGGTTTGGGAAGAGATCGTGAGTCTTCGAAAATTGAAGATTTATAATCCACTTTCATTGATCAATTTACTAGAAAATCGTGAAAGGACAATTTTAAACACGATTCGAGATGCAGAAGAGCGCCACACAGAAGCGACTGAAAAACTTCGAAGGGCTCGTCTTCGATTGCAACAAGCGGAAATGAAAGCAGACGAGATTCGCATTATTGGACTTACGCAGATGGATAGGGAACGGCAAGATCTCGTTGACGCAGCTGATAACGACTTAAGGGAACTTGAAGAAAGTAAAAATTATGCAATTCGTTTCGAAAAGCAACGAGCAATTGAGCAAGTTCGACAGCAAGTTTCTCGACTAGCATCCGAGAGGGCTTTTGGAAGCTTGAACAGTCGTTTAACTAATGAATTTCAGCTGCGAATGATTGACTACCACATTGGCTTGCTAAGAGCCATGGCTAACAAATCCACGTAATCACAACTTCAAGCCCCCATCCCATCATGAAGAAGGTTTCATTTTTACCTCTCCTTTTCGCAGTAATACTTCTCGGCAAAAATGGTAATAAACATTCAACCTGACGAAATTGGCAGCATCATTCGCAAGCAAATCGAAGGGTATGTCCCGGAAATGAAAGTTGTTAACATCGGTACTGTACCTCAAGTGGGAGACGGAATCGCCCGTATTCACGGACTTGATGAAGTAATGGCTGGCGAATTGGTGGAATCCGAAGACGGTACAGTTGGCATTGCTTCGAATCCGGAATCTGATAATGTTGGGGCTGTGCTGACGGGCGATGGTCTAACTATACAAGAAGGGGGTTCAGTACGGGCAACGGGTAAGATTGCTCAAATACCAGTTAGTGACTCGTCTCTCGGCCGCGTAGTAAATGCGTTGGCGCAACCTATCGATGGAAAAGGTCAAATCCCAGCTTCTGAGTTCAGATCGATAGAGTCTCCCGCTCCGGGGATTATTTCAAGACGCTCCGTATACGAACCCCTACAAACAGGTCTGATTGCTATCGATTCAATGATTCCCATCGGTCGTGGTCAGCGAGAGTTAATTATTGGGGATAGACAGACTGGCAAAACGGCAGTAGCTACAGATACGATTTCGAATCAGAAAGGTCAAAATGTCATATGTGTCTACGTAGCTATTGGCCAAAAGGCTTCGTCTGTGGCTCAGGTAGTTGACACCTTTCGGGAACGTGGTGCCCTAGAATACACCATCGTAGTCTCGGAAACTGCAAATTCTCCAGCCACTCTGCAATACCTCGCCCCTTACACAGGGGCAGCTCTAGCTGAATACTTCATGTATCGCAAACAGCATACCCTGATTATCTACGACGATCTCTCCAAACAAGCCCAGGCTTATCGACAGATGTCTCTATTATTGAAAAGACCGCCTGGGCGAGAAGCATATCCGGGAGATGTTTTTCACTTACATTCCCGCCTTTTGGAGAGGGCTGCTAAATTGAGTTCCCAATTAGGGGAGGGCAGTATGACAGCTTTACCCATCGTTGAGACACAGGCAGGAGATGTCTCGGCTTACATTCCCACCAATGTTATTTCTATTACCGATGGATAAACATTTCTATCAGCAGATTTATTTAATGCCGGGATTCGACCGGCAATTAATGTAGGTATTTCTGTCTCTAGGGTAGGCTCTGCAGCTCAAATCAAAGCGATGAAACAAGTAGCCGGTAAATTGAAGTTGGAATTGGCACAATTTGCAGAATTGGAGGCTTTTGCGCAATTTGCCTCCGATCTTGATAAAACTACTCAAAGTCAATTAGCTAGAGGACAACGCTTGCGCGAGCTTCTCAAACAATCTCAGTCAGCCCCATTATCAGTGGAGGAACAAGTAGCTACCATTTACACCGGAGTGAACGGATATTTAGATGCTTCAGATGTTGGACAGGTGAAACGGTTCCTGGTTCAGCTACGTGAATATGTAGCAACTAGTAAACCTAGTTTTGGTGAAATTATTCGTTCTACAAAGGTGTTTACAGAACAAGCGGAAGCCATTTTGAGAGAAGCGATTCAGGAATCAATAGAACTTTTTTTGTTACAAGAAAGATGAGCGATTAAGCCTCATATAGTACAGCAAGAATCAGTTCGACACACCACTCAGCCACTCCGCATGAGGGTCATTACCACGCCACGAAATTACGTCCAATAGGATTTGAACCTATACCCAAGGTTTAGAAGACCTCTGTCCTATCCATTAGACGATGGACGTATCCCCTTTATCTTACTCCCCCCCCCTCTCTCCGACTTCCAATCACGGTCACACGCATTCCCGTGTGGGGGACGCCCAGTCGGTCGAAAAGAGGCGTAAACTCCTATTTGTTCGAGACCCAATTGTCGGGTGGAATATCAGCGATTTGGTTCGAATGAACCTGGGCTGCACTAGTAGGAGTAGTGCCAGCATAATTAGCAGCGGGTAGCGGGAATCGAACCCGCATCAGTAGCTTGGAAGGCTAAAGGTTATAGTCGACGCTAACAAATGGTTGTGTCGCCGCTAATTCAGAACCGAACTTGGACGTTTCGGCCCATTCGGCTCCTTCATGGGAAAATTTTGGTTCAAGATTATCTTGAATTTGCCTAAAACGTTTAATTGATCGTACAAACCTGTGCCGCGAGAAAGGGAAAGGAGGGTGGCTGCCCCCCCCCTCCGTTACTTTACTCAAGTAAGGCAAGCAATTCTGATCGACTACTCGAGTTTCGTGGAAAACACGAACTTCTCTCCATGTTTTGCAAGAACTCTTTATTTGCTTATCCCATCGGGGGGAAGTGAAAAAAATCAATCATTTGGTGTTTAAAACTAAAACGCCAAAGACATTCATACCATAGCACCTATGTCGGTTTTGTATGCATCCCGTCCTAGTCGTATGTGCAGACCGCGGGGCATACTTACTAACTTCTCAGATGATCCTTTGGAAAAAAAAGTTGTGTTACTGATTCTCTCCCTTATTTCGTTCTCCATTTTCTTCTCCATGAAAAATCCTTAGGAAAATATTTCTCACCGAGTTTTTGAGACAATGATACTGCTCAACCAAGTAGATGTTCAATAATCCTGACAAACCGGGATTGATTTTTTCTAACTTTCTTTCCCAGATTTTCTTTTCTGAGGTTTAGTGACGATGAGGCAGCTATCTTAGACGTCTACCCATAGATTTTTTTTTTCTCTTCTCTCTCCCCGGGGGTAGAAATTAAACCAAATATTTTTTGGGGTACCAAAACAATTCTGCTTCGTCACTATCTTCCCTAGCTCTTGAAATGGATGAGTGACGAGATTGATGAATCTCCCCCTGATGTTGGAAAACTAGTAGAAAAACACATATTTTCTGCGAAAATAAAGTTTTTTATTTCAGTTGATTCAGCCGATATCTGATCCCTCAACTATCGAAATCACCGCGAGACGAGTCACACTTTTACCACTAAACTATACCCGCTACGATACAACTTTATTATACGATAGATATAGATAGATCTATCTAGAAGAGAAAATATTTGCACATTGTTTGCCAAGACTTGCGTTGCGGAAATTTACATACTTGCATCGGTATAGAGGGAGCCCCCCCCCCCCCCCCCTTTTTTCCCCACCTCTTACGAATTGAATCAATACCTAAAGTGAAGTCCAAAATTAATTACGGAACAATCTCATAAATTACCTTTCCGGATAGCCAGTAGCGCAATTACTAACGGTCCCGATGCAACTACCAATGCGAGTACGGCGAGTTGGGTAATTATTTCTAGATTCATTACTTCTCCTTACTATAATATATAGATAGATAGATCTCTTTTAATGAATATATCTAAGTTAAGTGTCAAAAAGCTTCTTTACATATAGTGTATATAAATAGCTTTCGTTTCAACCAGTTGGTGTCAAACTATTTGTTAAAATCAGCATTAGATGGGATGTATTTAGCGACAATCGCTTAATGTAAGTTACTACAAACTGAAGTGAGGCTGGTACATCAATTAAATTTATTTGCCTATCCATAGTGAGTGAATAAAGGGGACAGATAGAGAAAAACTACGATATCAACTCCATGTGGCAAGGTAGCTATTCAACCACTCCCAAATTCTACCCGTACCTAAGGTAAAGATTTTTTAATGAATATGGCTAGTCGATTCAGTTTGATTCGGAAAAGTCAAAGTTCCTCAGCTAACTTGAATCCGGTTGGGATGGGAAACATCGCTAAAATTCATATCGGGGAGGATATTCGCAAAACTCTACCTATTAGTACCACTTCTACGTCGCATCCGGAGATAGGTAAGCCAGAGGGGGGTCCGACGAAAGAAGATAATTCCTCTCACCATTTCGTTGAAATTTTTTTTTTCTTTTCTCCCGGAGATTATACAAAATTTTACTCCGATATCTAATCAAGTCTGTCTCCCTACATTAATACTTCGTCATAAGCAATAAGTCACGTAGACTTACACCTCGAATCAGTGTTAGAATTAGGTGAGGTAGGAGACACCCCAAGTTTTTAGGAGAGATGGCCGAGAGGTTTAAAGCGTCGGATTGCTAATCCGTTGTACAATTTCTATGTACCGAGGGTTCGAATCCCTCTCTCTCCCCTTTTAGTCAATCGGCTAAATTGATGTACTAGCCAATTCTTGCTATCGATACAAATGAAGTGAGACAATACTTCGGTCTCAATCTTTACGGCCGGGGTTTCGTCCGGGATCATTTGATAAAAATCCAAAGACGAAAAGCGAGACAAAGAATATAACTACTGCATAGACAAATAGTTTGAGGGTAAGCATGACGTAACTCCATGTCTACAACTGAAAGTGAGGAAATAAGGTGAAATAAAAATTTTTACTCGCTCAAAATCTACATTTTATTTATTCCTCATATTTTTATACATCTATTTTTACAGCTGAAATGCAAATCTATCTTCCCCGTACCCCCTTTCTTCGTTCCAGTGTCTGCCCTGGTCGCGAGAGCTACTGGACAAGTGTTGCAAATCAACAGAATCTGGATTCAAACAATCTCTTGAGATATTATCGAAAACTAACTGCAGCTTGCCAAACAAAAGCTAGGAGGAGGAAGAACACCGGAATTACCGGCATTACGTCTACAATTGGATCGAAAATGGCATAAGCTTCGGGTAACTTGGCAAAAAGGGCATCGCCAAAGTGAAGAGAATTTTCTACATAGATGCTGTACAAAACTGTCATGTCTATTCCCCAGTGGTGTAACAAGTGATTTTCTCTCTACATGGTTATATTTTATTGTCTGATTGGGCAACTTATCGGACATCTATATATCTTTGTTCACGTACATCTACATATGATTACGTATCATCATAGATCCCCCCCCCTCCCCCCCACCTGAATGAGGTAGGTATCAGTAAATTCAATGTTTAGTTAAACTAAACTTTCTCCAAATAAGCCTTCAATTGGTTTTCTTCCGCCAAATACCGGCAATTCCTATTAAATCCAATTAATTTCTCCAGTTGCTTCTTCCTAGGAATAAGAGTTGTTGAGGGAAAAATAGTTGTTAAGTTGGGGGAAGCAGTTGACAGTAGAGATGATGTGTGAGATATTGATTGCAATAATCATTTGTGGGGCGTGGCCAAGCGGTAAGGCAGCGGGTTTTGGTCCCGTCACTCGGAGGTTCGAATCCTTCCGTCCCAGTCTCGATAAGAAGGAGAGGGTGTGGAATCCCGCTTCCACGTGCCGAAAAGTGACGAAATAAGAAGTAACTCCTTTGATCGATCTTCCAATTCATATTATGATGATAAGCCACATGTAGCAATAGATTTGTTTGGGATACGAAGTAACGAAGTAGTGAAAGTAAACTATGAAATTAGCTCATCGGATGTACGCGGGACCCGCTCACATCGGTACCCTACGGGTAGCCAGTTCCTTTAGAAACGTACATGCTATAATGCATGCCCCTCTGGGAGATGATCACTTCAACGTAATGCGTTCCATGCCGGAAAGGGAAAGAGATTTTACTCCAGTAACTGCTAGTGTAGTGGATCGCCACGTGTTGGCGCGTGGATCCCGGGATAAGGTTGTAAGTAATATAAGCCGAAAAGGTGAGGAATAACGCCCCGACTTAATTGTGTTGACACCTACGTGTACCTCTAGTATATTGCAGGAGGATTTACAAAATTTTGTGGATAGAGCTTCCCTGTATTCCGAGTCCGACGTAATTCTCGCCGATGTCAATCACTACCGAGTCAACGAGCTCCAAGCCTCGGATAAAACTTTAGAACAAATAGTTCGACATTATTTAGATAGGGCCCGCGAGGAAGGCATTTTCAATCGGTCCCTGACAGATGCTCCTTCAGCCAATATTATAGGAATTCTCACCCTAGGTTTTCACAATCAACATGACTGCCGCGAATTGAAACGTCTACCTGGAGAATCAGGAGTTTCAGTGAATCAAATAATTCCAGAAGGGGAGTTTCTTAACAATCTCAAGAATTTGCCAAGAGCTTGGTTTAATACAGTCCCTTACCGGGAGATGGGTTTGATGGCAGCAACTTTCTCGGAGAAGGAATATGGAATGCCTTACATATCGACAACTCCGATAGGTATTTCAAATACATCTGATTTCGTAGCGCAGGTGGAAAAACTTGTAAATTCCCGGGCTCCCGTACTACTGGGAAAAAAACTTAATTACGATCGATATGTTGAAAATCAAACCAAATTTGTTTCTCAAGCGGCTTGGTTTTCCAAATCTATCGATTGCCAGAATCTGGCTGGAAAAGAAGCAGTGGTTTCCGGCGATGCAACTCATGCCGCTTCGATTACCAAGATACTTGCTGGAGAGATGGGAATTCGTGTGAGTTGTTCAGGCACGTATTGTAAGCATGACGCGGGACGGTTTAACGAACAGGTTCAGGGTTTGTGTGATGAAGTAATAATTACAGAAGACCATACTGAAGTTGGGGATACGATAGCCCGTATTGAACCCTCTGCCATATTTGGAACTCAAATGGAACGTCATATCGGAAAACGTATCGATATTCCGTGTGGGGTTATTTCTTCACCAGTTCATATTCAGAATTTTCCTTCAGGATATCGACCCTTTCTGGGTTACGAGGGAACCAATCAAATATCGGATCTAATATACAATTCATTCAATCTGGGTATGGAAGATCACTCATCAGACGTCTTTGGGGGACACGATACCAAGGGCATAAGTACCAAGTCCCTTTCTACAGGTGGAAAATCTATTGATTGGGCCCCCGAAGCTGAGTCGGAATCAAATAGAATCCCTGGTTTTGTGAGGGGAAAGGTGAGAAAAAATACCGAGGTTTTTGCGAGACAAAACAATATTTTGGAAATTACAGTTGATGTGATGTATGCAGCTAAAGAAAAAAGATCGATTGAGTCCTTAGCCTAGTTTGACAAACTAGTCAGCTAATTACTCGAGATAAGTTTTAGTCAATTTAATTCAATTCCATTTTGAGAATGCACTGAAAAGGTGGCATCATAAATCGGTGATATTCAATCGGGAGGCAATTAACAATGAAAAATTTTTGGTTCTTAGATTAAAGGGTATGGTGAAATTACGCCTGAAGCGATGTGGTAGGAAGCAACGGGTGACTCGAGTACCAGAATTGCTTCTGCGGAATTCAGTAACCGCCGGTTCTTTCTGAAGGACGAAACGTTCTCACCTCAACATTTACTAAAACTCATTACTCAATGAAACTTGAAGCATACATATCTACTGCGGCATATTCATTCGTCCACACGTCTCGGGAGAATCGGTATCTATGGTTATCTCTAAGAAATAGAGCACCAAAATCTCAATCTCATCGGGCTACCGCCCCTCCTGTCTGAAGCGGAAAAAGAAAAAGGTTTTCACTAGAAGAGAAAAAATTTCATTGTTTCGAGATTTAATTTACCGGTAGTACTCTCAAGTTTCATTTCCTACTACGTGTCGGGAAAAGAATTTCTTTTGACAAAATGAGTTTTTTTACTTAAATTTGGGGGGTGAATGGAGATAGGTTCTGTTCCTACCGACTCCTAATTTTAGAGGCCCCAGGGGTTAAAAATAAACCTAAGGATTCCATAAAATAGATTTATGAACGAGGATATATTGAATATCTCCCCGGACTCGGACTGACAGAGTAGTTGGTATCTGCCCTTACGTTCCCCACAAGTTTTAGTTTTACGAAGTGGTGATTCGTAGAGAGATAACTCGACAAAGGAGATATCTTCCACGTCAGATTTTACGAGTGAGAAGTTTTTTGGCTCCCAAATTTTCACCCCCATTCTTTCTTCTTTGGGGGGAGAAATTGTAATCTACTCAATCCAAGTTACGATTCAAGCCGCATGAACTTAAACTTTCTCGTGCGGTTTTGCAGGGGGGTTCACCGCCAGCCTATCTTGATACACGACTTACCGAATAGTTGCAATTGAGGCCTAATCTCGGCGATAAGGGAAAGTCACTAGAAAGGTTGGGTTTTACAAACCTCGGCGGGAGGAAACCCAGCTAGATATTTTGGCTATTACTGTCTCGTGCGGAAGCGGCGCTAAATTAGCAGAAACTGTTTGCAACATTCATTTTCAGACGGACGAATTTAAAAATTAATTGAACTCAATAGAGATAAGTTGCGGAAGTAGAAGTTAAAATTTGAAACGATCCAATAATTGGGGAGAATCTAACGGGCTTAGTTTGCAGATATTTTCAGATGTTTTTGTATTATCCCTCTCTTTTTCCTGCACTACATCTCCATGTCGTATTTATCATCCCGTCGAAAAATAGAATATTTAGGAAAAATTACTGGTTTTCCCTCAACACTTATTTACGAGAAAGCAGCGTTGGGAAGATCTTTGGGAATGCAGTAAAAAGGTGGGACGAGGAAGGCAAAAGGGGAAGATAATTAGTTCCGGCGAATGAGAAAATTAATCTCCAGAGAAATTCTTTTTGTTTTTTCTTTTCCTCTCTGGAACTCAAAATGAATCCGGGAGTTTGCAGATATAATCATATTTAATGATTAATAAACTAAACTATTTTACGGAAGGAGTTCGTTTGGCAATTTGCCAACTTGTTAAAAAAAACTTTTTTCAAAATTGAGTTTCCACAAAGATTTCCCTAACGGCAGTCAGATTAGTAAGTATGCCCCGTATCAAAAGATACTTACTAATCTCACTTCTCATCTTGCGTAATACCAATTTCACTTCCGAGAGAAAAGGTGATACTAGCAAATACAAGTAACTTGAGTTTTAAAAAAATTCCGACTGCAAATGACTTGTAGATATTACAGACGAAATTGCTTCATATTTTTTTTTTTTCTTTTTCCGGAAAAAAAAAATTTTGTATCAGACATACCAATGCTTGGGAGTTATCGCGACGAAAGCCAATTATGGATCTCTTGCCAAATCTGGTGCGTTACGTAAAAACGGGGATTTCATCATTAACAAAGATTGTTTCTTACATCCACTTCTTCTTCCGTCTGAGGAAAATTTTTATTTGACAGGTGGCAAACGCCGATCACATGGGGCAGACATCAACTTGGTTTTCGTGGCCCGGAGTATGGTGGCAGTCAAACGTTTAATTGGTAGCGTACGTGACCCTAATTTGAATTATTTGAAAATCAACGATTCAGTATTTGTTCGAAACCCAGCCGACGGATTAAACGCAGATTTGTACCTCCACCCACTTTTGAAAATGACATATCTTATCTTAGGCATAGCCCTCTTCCCCCAAATTGGGGTTGAGAGAAGTAGTAGGTCAAAAATGTTGCAGTCGATTCATTCAATATTTTCATTTTTGGAAGATAGATTTCCGAGATCTAAGCATATTTTAGAAGCGGACTTGCCACGAAATCTTCATTTAGAAACTCTAATTCGATTGTTCCGCCGACAAATTAGAGATGTTTCATTTTTGCATTTGCTAAGGATACTTTTTTGTCAAGGGAAAATCTTTTGTGAGAAAAATCTTCATTTCTCTAGGGGGGAACAAAGAGAAAGTGTTGACATCCCAGTTCGAAATTTCTACATCTTCGAAATCGATTCACTTTTCCTGATTCCCTGGAAGCAGGTATATCAATTACGAAGCAATTATTTCCCACCTATCGATAGTTGTAATATTATTCGGAAAGGGAGATCTGCTTCTGGATATGAATTCGAATGGGACAAAGCGAGCGTCGATTATTACTTCGTTCGAAGTTTGTCCATTCACTATGGAAGATGGAGGAACAAATTTTTCATAGCCTCCGAGGGAACTCGTTACTTTGTGAAAAAATGGCTTTACTACCTCCGGACACTCCTCAAATATCATTTTCACTACCGGACCAAGTCCAACGAACTGCGGATAAAATTATTACCGACCAGTTGCGTCTCATTCCCGGGTTACACACTACTTGCACGACTGGTACCAAAATGGATTCGGGTTGAAACCATAGCATGTTTTTATATCAGTGTTTTGGGTGGAAAAGAATTTCATCCAAAAATTCCAAATTCGATAATAACTAAGACTTTGACAAAACAAAAATTTTGTGACCTCACTGGACGTCCGGTTGGTAAATTTGCCTGGGTTGCTTCTACAGATAACAAAATTATGAATGGATATATCCGACTTTGGCAAGTTTTTTCTTTGTATTATGGTGCCTCCACAAATCAGTATAGATTGCGTAGATTGAAATTTATATTGAAGATGTCATGTGATAATACGTTAGCTGGTAAACATAGGAGTACAATACGTCTTTTGGAATGTAAATTTAATTTAGAGACGCTCAATCAAATTCTTGCGTCTAGTAAGTTTGGATTGTCTAGTAGTCGGAGGGTTTGGCGTTCAACTTCGATACAGTCTGTCTTAGTAGAATTTGCACTATTAGATATGGGGCTCTGAGGAATTTAGGAATTGTTACTTCCCGCAACTTCTCAAAATTGCTACCAAGTTAATTTAGTAGAGTGAATTTAGTAGTTAGAGATTCGTACTCCGTCGCTGCCGCTTCTGCGAGTGAGTACGTAGATATGTAAGTATCCAACTTGCTTGTCAATTGTTTCCCAAGAGAGAAAGGTGGGGGAGGAAAGGTAGAGGGGCAAAAGAAAATAGGTTAAAAAGGAAAAAAAAAATAACCCAACTTCAAATATTACTTTGATTTCCATCACGAATGATACTAATTTAGTTTTACCAAAAATAATTTTTACCTCTGCCAAATCGACAATTTTACCAGAAATTATTTCGATTCTATGCCTAGCTATAGTAGTTGTAATCGACTTGTTAAGTAAAGGAAAAAATACAATTTTACTTTACAAAATTTCCATGATAGCCACTTTAGCCAGTGCAATTGCTTTGTTATGGCAGTGGGGATTTTTTACCGCTTCCGAACGTTCTCATGCCGGATATTTTGGCAACATTTTCAGATTTTTTCTACTCATTTGCTCGTCGCTATCTGTTTCTTCGTCGGTTGATTACATACTTTGTTCAAAAATGTCTTTAGCCGAATTTTTGTTCTTTAAACTAGTTGCAGGTTTGGGGGGGATGGTTCTCAGCTGTGCAAATGATTTGGTAACTACTTATGTGTCCCTAGAATTCTTAGCGTTATCTTCCTGCTTCTCATCTGGATATACCAAACGAGACATGAGATCGAATGAGGCAACTACGAAATTCCTGTCGATGAGTGGAGCGAGTTCCTCCCCCCTACTATATGGTTTCTCTCCGCTATATGGACTTTCTGGCGGGCAGCTTCAACTTGACAAAACAGTTGACGGAATTGCATTCCATCGATACGGTTCTATAATTTATCTTTCTGCTGCGTCTATTACAGCCGGGACAGCGTTTAAATTGTCCCTTTTCCCATTTCATCAGTGGACGCCCGATGTATATGAAGGAGCGTGATTCGTTCAGATTCAGGAAGTTATTTATTTGTTGCGGATAACCAAGAAATCAAAAAATTAATTTCCTCCGTACCCAGCGGGCATAAGGGAACAGTGGTAAATTTCCCAAATTGAGTTACTGCATAAACAATTGGCTCCTGCTGCATCAAAAATTTTAATAGCTTTACTGACAAATATCGTGAAGCAAAACGGAGCGGGATCGCAGATTTTGGCAAGTTGGCGGACGACTTCATGCCCCTTTGCGTGTATCTAATAGAGTTTCTTCTTTCTGCGAAGTTTGTTAATCAGGGGTAGACTCGTTTCAAATACATGTCAAATTAAAAATTTAATACCTTTATTTTTTTTACAGGCCCCTATTATTCCTGACGTAGCGGGATTCAGACTCTCCGAGTCTTGCTTTCAAAAAATTT